GGAAGATATACGTCCCCCCCCTAAGCATCTCATTTCCTCTCCTACAAAAAGGCCTAAAAAACCTATTCCATTTGGGATTCCATCAATTGCCCATTGATCAAATGAATTACTTGTTTCAGCTAATCCTCGTATACCTTTAATCAAGATTATGTTATAATATATGTCTATATAAGCTCGATAAAAAGACCAATTATAGACAATATTAATCGATTGGTCCATAATAATCTTCATATTAGAATTTGTTTTATGATATACATCCTTTGATAAGAAGTAAATAGGTATATAGAAAATACAGGCAATCAATATACCGAAAAATGCTATACCAACTGAGGGGATTACGTCTAGTAAAAATTCGGGCCAATTCTCCGGATGTTTTTTATCAAAAGGGGTCATCGATGAAGTAAACCATTGAGATAATATGTCATAACTCATTCCGCTTCGAAAAAAAGGAACTCCTATCAATCCAATAAAAAGAGTCAATATTCCCAATATAACTAAAGGAAATAGCATTGTCTTGCCCGATTCTTTCGGATATGCAAAGGATCCCTTATGGAAGAAGAAAGGATAAGTTATAACCAAACCTCTGTTCTTTTTGTACAATCCTTCCATCTTATTGGAAATTTGAAATGCTTCTTTGGAAAAGAAATTATTACTTCCTATAATTTGATTTGACATAGAATCCGCTCTCGTTCTATTTGATATCCCGGATTCCTCCTCTCCCCACATAGAAGTCGAATATAGTGTAATATGGTTGTTATATGAATTAACTAAATTTACGCGGAAGTCCCCTTCAAAAGTAAGTAAATACATACGAAACATGTAAAAGGCAGTTAATCCTGCTGTGAACCAAGTTATTCCCCCAAAAATGGGAGAATATAACTTACTATCACTAAGAATTTGGTCTTTAGACCAAAAACAAGCAAAAGGTGGAATACCAGAAAGAGAAAGTGTTCCTAAAAGAAAAGTGATTCCCGTAATTGGCATATATTTCCTCAAACCACCCATAAGAGCCATATTCTGACTTTTACTGGGGCAATACCCAACAATGGGTTCCATGGAATGGATGACTGATCCGGATCCTAGGAACAATAATGCCTTGGAATAAGCATGTGTAATCAAATGGAACAGAGCGATTCGATAGGAATCTATCCCTAGAGCTAACATCATGTAACCTAATTGAGACATAGTAGAATAAGCCAAGCCTTTTTTAAGATCTTTTTGAGCGAGAGCCATAGTAGCTCCCAATAGAGCTGTTATTCCACCTATCCAAGAGATAAGATACATTATTAAAGGTAGAGCTTTAAAAAGAGGAAACAATCGAGCTACAAGAAAAATTCCTGCTGCTACCATAGTAGCGGCGTGTATAAGAGCTGAAATAGGAGTAGGCCCTTCCATAGCATCAGGTAACCATACATGAAGTGGAAATTGTGCAGATTTGGCTATTGGACCTAAAAATAAGAGAAAAGCACACGAAGTAACAAAAAACGAACCAACCCCATCAACGGCAGTCAATTCGTTTAATTTGTCAAACAAATATTGAAATTCAAAACTACCTGTTACCCAATAAAAACCTAGAATTCCTAGTAAGAGTCCAAAATCCCCTGCACGATTAGTTATAAATGCTTTTTGACAAGCATTAGCCGCGCTGGGTCGCGTAAACCAGAAACCTATCAATAAATAGGAACACATTCCTACTAATTCCCAAAAAAAATAGATTTGTAATAAATTAGGGCTAATAACTAACCCCAGCATAGAAGCATTGAAAAAATTAAGGTAAGCAAAAAACCTCACATATGTTTTATCGTGCGACATATAAGTATCGCTATAGATCATAACCATGGTTCCAACTGTTGTAACTAAAACTAACATAATGGAAGTAAGTGGATCAATCAAATAGCCTAACTCTAATGAAAACTTATTATTAATAACCCAGGACCAGAAATACCGATAGATGGGACCACCGGTAATCTGTTGCAAGAACAAATTGAAAGAAAGAAACATAGCTACACTTAACAGAAAAATGCTAATAAGAGCCCATGTACGGCGAACACTCTTAGTTGCTCCTGGAAAAAAAAAGGATCCTAATCCGATTGGTACAGAAGCTGAAAGCGGAAGGAAAGGCACGACCCGAGCATATTTGTATATAAATTCCATAGGAAGATTCAATAATTATTATCAATATTTTGATATTCCACATTCTTGGTTTCCAATCCACTAGACCCTGAAGAGAATAAAATAAAAACGATAGATCATGAATAAAGAAGAACGATAGAATATGGGATGCAATCCTATCGATTTCATATTTCATTTTTACTTTTTTTATCTTTTTTCTGCAAAAGAATTTGCATTGGTCAATACTGATACTAATCAAATATTTGTAAGATGAGCAAGAAGGAACTCTTTTTCAGTTTAGGTACTGAGGTTATGTACACACACATTCTTAATTTAGAATTCAATTTTTTCATTGTATTGTAGATTAATAGTAGTATTAAGAATAGAATTGAATAGAAAATGAAACCAATTCTATATTATTGATATGAGAAATAATTGAATATGTTAAAATGACATAGTTTTCATTTACTAAAAATTCGATATATGTATGTAAGTGTATGTAAGAATTTATTAATTGTTATCAATTTGTATCGTGATTAATTGTTATCAATTTGTATCGTGATTAATTGTTATCAATTTGTATCGTGGATCTCTTCTTATTAGTAAATAGTCTATAATAACAAAATGCAATAAAAATATGATAGAATATTCTATCATATTTTTCTCAATAAAATGGAACTAGACTATAAACAATGAATTTAATTGAAAGATATATAAGAAGTTTACAAAATAATAAATAGAGTATAATACAAAAAAAAACATATATATATATATATATGTATATAATATTCAAAAATTTTCTATTTTTTCTCAATAAAATTGAACTATTAAAAAGATTATGGCTGTACCAAAAAAACGCACTTCTAAATCCAAAAAACAACATCGTAACAAGGTTTGGAGGAAAAAAGCAAATTCGGACGCAAGAAAAGCTCTTTCTTATGTTACGAGTTATTCTTCTTTAAGAGAGTTTTTCTTCGGTGAGAAGGATGGGATGATAATAACGGGACCAAGACCGAACATACCGAGAGAACTACTAATGGGAAAAAAGCCCAAGGGTTTTCTTCCTCCCTTAGTAGATGGAGAAGATTCCGAAAATAATGAATAAATTAGAGGAAATGGTATAACTATAGTACATCCTCCAAGACCCTAGAGAGGAGCAATGGGAATCTATAGGGTCTCTTGGAGGTACTTGGAAAACTGAAGGGACATGGTTCTATAATCTACTATAGCTCTTCTCTCTGACCTTTCAATATGGGAATTTATTAATCATTCCGTCATCCCTTTTTTCCTTTCTCAATGGAAAAGGAGAGTGTATCATTCTTTTTAATAATCCCAGATAAACTCTGACATTAAATCTTGCTGGTATGGTAACTTTATTCTACGAAAGTTGCATTTTATTTCTGCCGAAGAGAAATTCATTCGATCGAAACATATATAGACCATGAACAAAAAGAAATGGATCTCATTCTTTTTTCTTACTCTAAATTAAATTAATCAAATAATATTGAACTTCGAAATATTTTTTTATGATCAAAAATTTGTCTGTTCGCCCCTCTTTGATTCCTAGAGAACAAAGAGGATCTGTTGAATCTCAAGTATATTATTTAACCAGTCGAATTCAAAAACTTACTGAACATTTGGACCTGCACGGAAGAGACTACTCGTCCCAAAGAGGTTTGTGGAAAATTGTGGGTAAACGTAAACGACTTCTGATTTATCTGTTCAAAAAAGATAGACTTCGTTACAAACGTTTAATCGATCAATTAGATATTCGTGGACTGCGTTCATTTTGATTTGAATGAAATTTTCATTTTCAAAAATTATGTTTTATTAAATTCCGAATCCTAATGAGTCATTCTTTTTTTTTTGTTCTCATTGATTTTTTTAACCGGTAAAGAGTTATGATTATGGTTGCTAGGGAGAAAGACCTCATGATGGTAAGTATGGGTCCTCATCATCCATCAATGCATGGTGTTCTTCGACTTATTGTTACTCTAGATGGTGAAGATGTTATTGATTGTGAACCTATATTAGGTTATTTACATAGAGGTATGGAAAAAATTGCTGAGAACCGAACAATTGTGCAATATCTCCCCTATGTAACACGATGGGATTATTTGGCTACTATGTTCACAGAGGCGGTAACGGTTAATGCACCAGAAAAATTGGAAAATATTCAAATACCTAAAAGGGCTAGCTATATTAGAATGATTATGCTAGAGTTAAGTCGTATAGCTTCTCATTTGTTATGGCTTGGACCTTTCATGGCTGATATTGGTGCGCAGACTCCTTTCTTTTATATTTTAAGAGAGAGGGAAATGATATATGATTTATTTGAAGCTGCCACGGGCATGCGAATGATGCATAATTATTTCCGTATTGGAGGAGTAGCTGTAGATTTACCCTACGGTTGGGTAGATAAATGCTTCGATTTTTGCTATTATTTCTTTCCAAAAGTGACCGAATATGAAAGACTTATTACACGCAATCCTATCTTTTTGAGACGAGTTGAGGGAGTAGGCATTATTAGTAGAGAAGAAGCAATAGATTGGAGTTTATCAGGACCCATGCTACGAGCTTCCGGAATCCAATGGGATCTTCGTAAAGTGGATCATTATGAATGTTATGATGAATTGGATTGGGAAATCCAATGGCAAAAAGAAGGAGATTCATTAGCTCGTTATTTGCTTCGAATCGGAGAAATGAAAGAATCTATCAAAATAATTAGACAGGCCCTAGAAATAATTCCGGGAGGTCCCTATGAGAATTTAGAGGTTCGACGTTTAAATAAGGGAAAAGATTCGAAATGGAACGATTTTGAATCTCGATTTATCAGTAAAAAACCTTCCCCTACTTTTGAGTTATCAAAACAAGAACATTACGTGAGAGTAGAAGCTCCCAAGGGGGAATTAGGAATTTTTTTTATAGGAGATGATAACATTTTTCCCTGGAGATGGAAAATCCGACCACCTGGTTTTATTAATTTGCAGATTCCTCCTCAACTGGTTAAAAGGATGAAATTAGCCGATATCATGACGACTTTGGGTAGTATAGATATCATTATGGGAGAGGTTGATCGTTAAAATGGTGATTAATATAGCAGATATCGAAGAACAAGCTATCAATTTATTTTCTCGATTGGGATTTTCAAAAGAAATATATAGTCTTATATGGATTCTAATTGAAATAATTATCCTTCTATTGGGAATTACGATAGGAGTATTAGTTATTGTATGGCTCGAAAGAAAAATATCTGCGGGAATACAACAACGCATTGGACCTGAATACGCCGGTCCTTTGGGAATTATTCAAGCTTTGACGGATGGAATAAAACTACTGCTAAAAGAGGATATTATCCCATCTAGGGGGGATATTTGGTTATTTAGTATTGGACCAGCGGTAGTGTTGATACCTATTTTTTTAGGCTATTTAGTAATTCCCTTTGGTCGCCACATTGTTTTAATTGATCTTAGTATAGGCGTTTTTTTTTGGATTGCAATTTCAAGTATTGCTCCCCTTGGACTGCTTATAGCAGGATATGCATCCAATAATAAATATTCTTTTTTAGGTGGTCTCCGAGCTGCTGCTCAAGCTATTAGTTACGAAATTCCTTTAGCTTTATGTGTGTTATCTATATCTCTACGTGTGATTCGTTGGAATATGAGATTCATTTTTCCCTTTTTTAGTTATAGTTATAAAAAGAGGGAAAAACAGAAGTTAATGGGATGAATATTCCGATCAAAAAACTAGATAGTCATATGGGTGAGATCAAACAGTTTACAAATCTTGCAGTAAGATGATTAAGTCCCATCCCCCATGTATAAGAGTGAGAGCATGCACAATCAGTGAAAACTGTATGCCCCAGTTCATATATTAGTCATTGGGACCCAATAGCGGGGAGGCAAAGTATAAAAGTATGAAGTTACCGTCATTATATACTCAAAATCGAGCAAAGGTAGATGGTGAGAAACACCAAGATATAAAAAAGATTAGTGAAAAAACAAAAGAAACTGATATTTAGACCAAAGATATTTCCATAGAAATGGGATAACAATAAGGACTTGACATTGGTAGGGATGATCAAGTAGTACTTCCCCAGAACCCCGATCTACAATATGTTTCTATCTACTTAAAAAAATGGCTATCCAGAACGAAGTAATCCTTTAACACAGTTTTCTTTCTCTCGCAAAAAAAAAAAAAATACTGAAGGTTAAGATAGGTTCAAAAGCTCCTATTATTTGTAGCAGACGGAATCTCATTGGTTCAATTTATGTATGATCTGGTGCTTTTTTTTATTGTGTTCTTTATTTCTTAATGACCATTGAGAAGCCGTATGAAGTGAAAGTTTCACGTACGGTTTTGGAATAGAGATGAAAACAGTGATGTTTCTGTCGACTATAATTATCGAATAGTTCAAGTACAATTGATATAGTTGAAGCACAGTGCAGATATGGTTTTTTAGGATGGAATTTGTGGCGTCAGCCTATAGGGTTTTTAGCTTTTTTCATCTCATCTCTGGCAGAATGTGAAAGATTGCCCTTTGATTTACCAGAAGCGGAAGAAGAATTGGTAGCGGGTTATCAAACTGAATATTCGGGTATCAAATTTGGTTTATTTTACGTTGCTTCTTATCTAAATCTATTAGCTTCTTCATTCTTTGTAACAGTTCTTTACTTGGGCGGGTGGAACTTTTCAATTCCATTCATACCCATTCTGGAACATTTTGAATGGGATTCTATTTCTGGAATTAGCGGGGTCGTTAATATAACAATTGGGATCCTAATTATATTAGCTAAAGCCTATCTGTTCTTATTTATTTCTATCACGGCAAGATGGACCTTGCCTAGGATAAGAATGGACCAATTATTGGATCTTGGGTGGAAATTTCTTTTACCTATTGCTTTGGGTAATTTTTTACTAACAGCCTCTTTCCAACTTATTTTATTATAACTAACTCTTTTTTCTTCGTGAAGAGGTTCTTATCAATTTTGCAATATATCCAAATTTGATAGATCAAATCTATGAAGAGAAAGAAATTTCTATGATTATTCGAGGAGATTTTACACATGTTCTCCATGGTAACTGGGTTTATGAATTATAGTGAACAAGCAATACAGGCTGCGAGATACATTGGGCAAGGTTTTATGGTTACCTTATATCACATGAATCGTTTACCTATTACTATTCAATATCCCTATGAAAAATGGATCCCATCAGAACGATTTCGCGGGAGGATCCACTTTGAATTTGATAAATGTATTGCTTGTGAAGTATGCGTCCGTGTATGCCCGATCAATCTACCTGTTGTGGATTGGAAAGTCGGAATAGATATGGGGAAAAAACGATTGGAAAATTATAGTATTGATTTTGGAATTTGTATCTTTTGTGGAAATTGCGTGGAATATTGCCCCACAAATTGTCTAGCGATGACTGAAGAATATGAACTTTCGACCTATGATCGTCATGAATTAAATTATGATCACATTGCTTTAGGACGTTTACCAATATCCGTTGTTGAAGATTTAACAATTCAAACAATTCCGAGCTAAGCATATTAACTAACTTAGTATGTCTGAAGAAACTATGGACAAATTGATTTTATGATCAAATCATTTCTACGATTATTCAGATTGAGCTCCGATTAAAGAGCACCTAAAAAAAAAAAAAAAGATTTCTCAAATCAGGAATAAATAATTCTATTGACATTCCATTAATAATGTCAGATGTATGATTGATCGAAATCGATTATTGAGCTATAGATTAATTAATCAGTGCCCATATCAAATGAAATTACAAATCCAGTATAGCATATAGGTAAATGGGCTAACTTTTTATTTAGTGAATGGGAGGAAATAATATTCAAAGTTATTGTACACATAATGAATCGACCTGAATCTATATCTGATATTCTTTTGTTGGCTCCTCTAACGCTAAGTCTTCTATTAGGAGGTATAGGAGTAGTATTACTTACTAATATAATTTATTCCGCTCTTTCATTGGGGTTAGTTCTAATTTGTATATCTTTTTTCTATATTATACTGAACGCGGATTTCGTAGCTGTTGCACAAATCCTGATCTACATAGGAGCTGTTAATATTTTGATTCTATTTGCTGTGATGTTGATAAATAATCCAAAATATCCCAATTATGCCGCTCCCTGGACTATCGGAGATAGCATTACTTCAATAGTTTGTACAAGTCTTTTTTGTTCACTAATTACTATTATCTTGAACATATCATGGTTCGGAATATTTCTGACTCAAAAATCAGATCAAATGTTAGAACGAGATTTAACGAACAATATTCAACGTATTGGGGCTCATTTATCCACTGATTTTTTCCTTCCATTTGAACTTATTTCTCTAATTCTTCTAATTGCTCTTATAGGAGCCATTACTATAGCTCGTCGAGAAGAAACAGTTTGAAAATGAAAGCTCTCGTGCGGCATAAATACGCTGTTTTATCTTCATAGATCGTGTCATGTAAATTAGAAACTACCACTTTTGTTTGTATCTGAAGAGATCAAGGTATGAAGAATTCCTCTATTATGCTCGAACATGCGCTTCTTTTAGGTGCTTATTTATTCTCTATCGGTATTTATGGGCTAGTAACAAGTCGAAACATGGTTAAAGCACTTATGTGTCTTGAGCTAATACTCAATGCAGTTAATTTAAACCTAGTAACATTCTCCTATTTTTTTGATAGTAGGCAAGTAAAGGGGGATATCTTTTCGATCTTTGTTATAGCTATTGCTGCTGCTGAAGCAGCTATTGGATTAGCTATTGTTCTGGCAATATATCGTAACAGAAAATCAACTCGTATCGATCAATTTAATTTGTCAAAATGGTAATGGTAATAAAGATCTCCTTCCATATGAAAAAGAATTTGTATATCCATTTCTATTCAAATAGATACTAGGTTTGTCTCCCTCAAAATAGATCTAAATCCTTTCTTTATAGTTTATAGAGGGATTTTTTTCTCAAATCAATCAAGAGCATAATTCATATTTATAACTCATTATCCAAATGATCTGTTTAAGACCAGATTGGGTAAAATGTTTTATAAAGCAAAAAGATAGAATCCGAATCTATTCATTATATCACCGATAATACAATTATTGATTTGCTTGATATTCATAATATATCATCACTGGCCATATATTAAAAAAATCTTATTCAATGAAACACTTTTTCTACTAATGGAGTTCTTAGATTCAATGGCACATTCAGTCAAAATTTATGATACATGTATTGGTTGTACCCAGTGTGTACGAGCGTGTCCCACAGATGTATTAGAAATGATACCTTGGGAAGGATGTAAAGCTAAGCAAATTGCTTCTGCTCCAAGAACAGAAGACTGCGTAGGTTGTAAGAGGTGTGAATCGGCTTGTCCAACGGATTTTTTAAGTGTACGTGTTTATTTATGGCATGAAACAACGCGCAGTATGGGTCTAGCTTACTGATCCATCAAAAAAGAAAAAGAGTTAGTCCCATACATATTTTTCATTCTCCTTTTCCTCTTTCACTGATCAAAACCCATATTCGACCCAAAAATGAAGGCATGGGTTTTGATATAGAAAGTCTCTTTTCTCTTCATTATGAGTAATTTACCTTGGTTAACAATAATTGTTATTTTGCCCATATCTGCGGGGTTATTAATCCCTTTATTTCCCCATAAAGGAAATAAAATGATTCGATGGTATACCCTAGGTATTTGCTTATTAGATCTTCTTTTAATGACCTATATATTCCGTTATCATTATCATTTTGATAATTCATTAATCCAATTGGAAGAGGATTATAACTGGATAAGCCTTATTCATTTTCATTGGAAACTGGGAATTGATGGATTTTCCATTGGGCTTATTTTATTAACGGGATTTATAACTACTTTAGCTACTTTAGCTGCTTGGCCAGTTACTCGAAATCCGCGATTATTCTATTTCTTGATGTTGGCAATGTACAGCGGACAATTGGGATTATTTGCTTCTCGAGATATTCTTCTTTTCTTTCTCATGTGGGAGTTGGAACTAATTCCTGTGTACTTACTTTTATGCATGTGGGGGGGAAAAAGACGTCTCTATTCAGCCACAAAATTTCTTTTGTATACTGCGGGTGGTTCCATTTTTATTTTAATGGGAGCTTTAAGTATGGGTCTCTATGGATCTCATGGACCAGCATTCGATTTCGAATTATTAGCTAAAAAAGATTATCCCATCACACTTGAAATGCTATTCTATTTAGGGTTTTTGATCGCTTATGCAATAAAATTACCAATCTTCCCTTTACATACCTGGTTACCGGATACTCATGGGGAAGCACATTATAGTACATGTATGCTTTTGGCCGGAGTTCTATTGAAAATGGGAGGATATGGGTTGATTCGGATCAATATGGAATTGTTACCTCATGCTCATTCTTTGTTTTCACCGTGGTTGATTATCATAGGAGCAGTGCAAATTATCTATGCAGCTCTAACTTCTATGGGTCAACGCAATTTGAAAAGAAGGATAGCCTATTCATCAATATCTCATATGGGTTTTGTAATTATAGGAATTGGTTCCATGACGTATACAGGTCTCAATGGAGCCATTTTGCAAATGATTTCTCATGGATTAATTGGCGCTGCACTTTTTTTCTTAGTAGGAACAAGTTATGATAGGATACGTACTCTTTTTCTTGATGAAATGGGAGGAATCGCTATATCAATTCCTAAAATCTTTACTATGTTCAGTAGCTTTTCAATGGCTTCTCTTGCATTGCCAGGAATGAGTGGTTTTGTAGCAGAATTTATGATATTTTTGGGCATAATTACTAATCATAATTATTCTTCGACCTTTCGGATCATTATTACTGCAATAGCGGCAATTGGAATGATATTAACTCCCATTTATTTGTTATCCATGTTACGTCGAATGTTTTATGGATATAAGGTTTTTAATATCCCGAATCCTTATTTTCAAGATTCGGGACCACGCGAACTTTTTATTTTGATCTGTCTCTTTCTACCAATCATAGGTATTGGTCTTTACCCCGATCTAGTCCTATTTTTATATAGTGCTAAGGTGGAAGCTATTTTTTCTCAATCTTTCTATTTATCAAAATCATTTTTTGAATAGAATCTTCCAGAAGAATTGGAAACTATAACTATATAATAGTTTCTAGTTATTTCTCTCTTTATGAGAAGACATTAATACGAATGAAATAGAGAAAATCGCTCTCTAGTTCGAGTTATTTCAAGTAGTTTTTATCCCCTTTGAAATAACTTGGACGAACTCCCTATCAATTCAATAACATAGAATTACTGATGACTATTCGTAAATAATCAATATTTTTTCTATTCTATTGAAATAAATATTAAATAAGAATAAGGTATCCTTTTTCATACTTCTACAAAGTGTATATGCCAGAAACCAGATTTGAACTGGTGACACAAGGATTTTCAGTCCTCTGCTCTACCAACTGAGCTATCCCGGCTGTTCCCCTGTGCATCATACTAGCACAGTAACCAAACTCCTGTCAACTAGCAAAAAGGGTAAAAGACAGCATTTGAACGAGTAGAAGCAACGATACAACTAAAAACATCATTTATACAATAAATAATACACAATATATATATATTGTGTATTATTTGTGTATGTTATATACAGTCGAAAATAAAACAGATAACCTGGGGATAGAGGGACTCGAACCCTCACGATCTATAAAACCAACGGATTTTCCTCCTACTCCAATTTTCATTGTTGTTGACATTGACATGTAGAATTGGGCTCTATCTTTATCCTCGTACAATTAATTACTTCCAAAAATGGATTGTATCCAATCCAAATTATGTTGATTCGTTAGAATAGCTTCCGTTGAGTCTCTGCACCTATCCCGTTCTCGGAAAGGAAACTATTGTCTCTAGAAATCGGATTTGGCTCAGGATTGCCCATTCAAAATATCCCAGGGTTCCCTGGATTTGGATGCTATCACTTGGTAAGTTTCCATACCAAGGCTCAAAAAATTTAAGTCCGTAGCGTCTACCGATTCCGCCATATCCCCTTCTTGTAGAACGAAATCATAAAACAATAATTGCATCCCATCAATTATTTCATTTGCATGAGCATTATATTCTTTCTGCATTTTTGATGCAATGTTGTTATCGTCCCATCCTACACCGCAAAAATATCCCTTTCTCTATTTAGAATCTTATCGAAATCATATTTCCCTTCTATAAGTCTTTTTTCAATTCAATAATACTGTTCCACCTGGGACGGAAGGATTCGAACCTTCGAAATAACAGGACCAAAACCTGCTGCCTTACCGCTTGGCCACGCCCCATTATTGTTTTATAATAATCCATTAAGATAAATTGATGCAATGTTTCATTTGARTCTGAATTRCATTATTATATTCTAATTCGATTCGCTATAATTTATTCTAATTCGATTCGCTATAATTCTAGCGATTTCGAAGAGATCTTTTCAGCCAATAAGCATGTGATACTGCATGCATATGAGCCTGCTTAGCTCAGAGGTGAGAGCGTCGCACTTGTAATGCGATGGTCATCGGTTCGATCCCGATAGCTGGCTCGTTCTTATTCTTTCCACTTCTTACCATTATCAACCATAGATCGTTAAAATCTATGAAATAAGGAAAAGACTCTTACTTTTCGTATCGTCGGTCCGCCGGGTCTGTCGTGGCATGATTCGTTTCAACTAGAAACGCAATGATTGAAACATATCTTTTTTTTCTCTCTACAATATTTTGATTTTCAAATTGAAGAGAATTTGTTTCTCTCTCCGTATAGAAAATCATTCCAATATTCGTGCTGTTTATATTATTCTTCTTTCCAACATTAATTTATGTCATTTCTTGAAATAAGGAGTTTTTTATGTCCCGTTATCGCGGACCTCGTTTAAAAATAATAAATCGTCTCAAAACTTTACCAGGACTAAGTAAGAAAACACCCAACAGAATTCAAAAGCCTATAAAAAAAAAACATTCTAAACCTCTTAAATCTTCTAAATATCCTGTACGTCTAAAAGAAAAACAAAGATTACGTTTTCATTATGGACTTCCAGAGCGCCAATTACTTCAATATGTTCGTATTGCTAGAAGAGCCAAGGGATCAACAGGTCAGGTTCTATTACAATTACTGGAAATGCGCTTGGATAATATCCTTTTTCGATTGGGTATGGCGCTTACTATTCCTGAAGCCAGACAATTAGTCAACCATAGGCATATCCTGGTCAATGGTCGTATAGTAGATATACCAAGTTACCGTTGCAAACCCCAAGATTTAATTTCTATAAAAGAGAAACAAGGATTGAGAAATAGAATGAAGAAAAATATAGAGATTTTTCAAAAGGATAAAATGAGGGTGCCCCCCCATTTAAATCGGATTAAACAAAAGTCACAGTATAGTGGATTAGTAAAAAAAAGAATAGATAATAAGCGTATCGGTTTGAAGATTAATGAATTATTGGTTGTAGAATACTATTCCCGTCGAGTTTAAATTATTCCCAATTTAAAGGGAATGAAAAGAAAGGATTTCTGCACATTTGTTCCTCTGTATGTTACATGACAATGTCATTGTCATTGAATAAATATTTCTTTTTTTCAATATTTTTTTCTCTACCCCGAAATGGAAGGAGATTGTGGGAAAATGAAACCATCCTATCGGGTTTAGATTAATGATAAAACGATGCAAAAAAGAATACAAATATACGGAAAGAGAGGGATTCGAACCCCCGGTAAACAGAAGCCTACATAGCAGTTCCAATGCTACGCCTTGAACCGCTCAGCCATCTTTCCTACACCTTTCATTTGTCGACAAAATGAAAACAACAAGTTTTTTTTCTAATTCATGCCCAAAAATGAGATAACTGACTTTTGCATAAGTCAAGTCTTTTTGAATAAAGACAGACAGAAGAGTATTTACCAAAGTTGCTTTTCTTCTTATTTCAAGATATTTTCTTTCATCAATCTAATATTATTCTTTTAGAATATTAGGATTTTTATTGCCCGATCCAATTGTGAAATTAAGCCAGATCTATTGATAGATTCTAGAATTATTAGAGAAGAGAATAATTTCCTATAATTAGTGAAAATAATTCTTCGATCGGTAAGTCAATTAATGGTATAAATTGCATCATAATGACACAAATTCTATCATAATTATATGCTCAATAGATTCTATACTTATATAATAAGTATGCACAAACACAATCAATCATCATTTTTTCATTTTATGCCAATTTGCCGTTTACTTACTCGTTTGATCGTTGGGGTCGTGAGCAACCGAGCGCGAAACAGAAACATTTTCTCAAATTTTTTTTATTGATTGCTATCAATTTAATCCACTCTTTCAAATATTCCCAATTTTTCTTTATTCAGTTTACATATTTGCGATCGTAAGGAAATTTATTATGCTATTGTGCATTGGCAAATAATTTTGTTCATGGAATCATTTCCGTATGGGGAATGAAAGAAATTATCAAATTGATAAATTGACTATGCCTAGATCTCAGAGAAATGACAATTTTATCGACAAGACTTTCACAATTGTAGCGGATATATTATTGCGGATAATCCCAATGGCTTCAGGGGAGAAAAAGGCATTTACCTATTACAGAGATGGTGTGATTTGATTTTTTTTCTTTCTACTTTTTTTGAGATTCTATTTATTAAAAGTAAAAACTGACGTTTAGTGAAGGTGAGTTTTAGAAATAGAACAATTCTTTCTGTCGTGTATCCCCGATTTACGCAGCCTTAGATGCTTTGATCTTCTGAGATTCTAGTATTAAGCGAAAGGTTATATCTATTACATAGATGTTAATGGTCAAATCTATATGATAGGTGTGCATAAGGGAAAAAGCACTACGCGTTAAAATCGACAACACAAATGCTTCGTTATAATAAAGAAATAAGACTATATAATACATTTTTTTTTTTATTTTTATTAAGGGCTAGTTAGAATGGTTGAGGCAACAAACATCCATCTCGTTTGTATTTCGGATACCGCTAGAACCATCGGAGACTGTTGGAGTGAATAATTCCCGTAAAATACAATGCGTTAAGGACAAAGAAATTGTTAGAGGTTATGTTTGTAGTGTTAAGCTAAAATACTTTATTATTTAGAATATAATCTTTATTATTTAGAATATAATAATAAAAAAATCTTTGCAAGAAGGATAGCTAGAGATTCATTGGAAATACACTAGTTCCTGCTAATTCATAATCATAAGGAAAATCTTTTTTCGTGTCAATTGATTACTTTCCTTATTCTGTATTAAAAAAGGAGGAGCCGTATGAGGTGAAATTTTCATGTACGGTTTTGAAGCGGAGATCATTTCAATTGAATGAACGACCGTAACGAATGTCAGCTCAATCGGAAGGGGAATATGCGGAAGCTTTACAAAATTATTATGAAGCCATGCGACCGGAAATTGACCCCTATGACCGAAGTTATATATTGTATAATATAGGTCTTATCCACACAAGTAATGGGGAACATACTAAGGCTTTAGAATATTATTTTCAGGCATTAGAACGAAACCCGTCTTTACCACAAGCTCTTAATAACACGGCCTTGATCTGTCATTACGTGCGGCTATCTGTACTATAGAATGAATTCGTTTAGTACGGAAAAGAAAAGAGGCTTTCTACATATGCACCGTCCAAAACAACGGTTTTCTATCAGCTGTAGTCAAAAGAATACCCCTCATAGGAGCCCAAATATGAATGGGTAAATATAGCCTGGATAGTCCATGGATAAAATAAAATCAATTCAATTGATGGAGAAAGCACCATAAAGATCAATTATTGAAAGTTCGGGCTGATACGATCAAATCTGCTCATGGGCAAAAATAAGGAATCTATTTATGTAGTAGAGTTGATTTACTAGGTTATTGAGCAGCGGTGTAGCATCAGATCCTAAAGACGTGAAGTAATACTTTCCTGGTAGGAAAGTATTACTTCAAAAATTTCTATATAGAGATAGTTACCTCTTAAAAAGATTTTTATCTCGATAATCTGAAGTAGACCTTTTTATTTCTAATACTTCATCTTTTTACGGTGGGAGAAAAGAGAAAACTTAATCATTTATCGAAAGTGAAGTTTTAAACTCATGTCATTGACCCATTCTGTTCTTTCGATTAAGCTGAACGTATTTACCTACCCTATTTTGGAAGTTTGGGTACAAGGACTAAAGAATAGTTAATTGAGCCGTATGAGGTAGGAAACTCTCAAGTACGGTTCTAAGGGAAGAAAACTTTTAGAAGTTACTCTATCCCGACCGAGGAGAACAGGCCATTCAACAGGGAGATCCTGAAATTGCGGAAGCTTGGTTTAATCAAGCTGCTGAATATTGGAAGCAAGCTATAGCACTTGCTCCAAGCAATTATATCGAAGCACAAAATCGGTTAAAGATTACAGGACGTTTTCGAGAATGAAAATCTCCCGATTCCTATAGTTAAGATCATGAAATTTATCATGCTATTCGAACGAATTAGCTTCTCTTATTGCATAATCATTATGAAAAAATAGAAAATAGAACAAAGAATACAATCTATGGATTGTTAAAAAAATCTTTTTAATATGAGTATTTATCGTGCATAAATAGAATTTATGAAAGATTCATCAATTCAAAGTTCTTTTGAATCATAAAAGTGATCTATAAATATGGGTCCAGAGATATGCATAAATAAATCTGGATATGAAAATAATGATTGTATCATATTTATATATCTTACCATATCTTACCACTGGGCGAGAAAGTTTTATATCTCGTAACGGTCCATTAAGCACCTATCGGATATGTCATAATAAATTTGAAGATCTGCCTCAAATCGACTTCCGTATCATAGTCGCTCCAGTTCTAAACTGGGAAATAAAGAGAGGGACGAGTTTAGAATATATAGTCATTTTTATCTTTTTTTTTTTTCAAAAATTCGGCGGGTTTTTTCTCATGTCTCGTCTGGAAAGAGGAGAACTCAATGACCATTCGTTCACCGGAAGAAGTAAAGATCATAGTGGAGAGGGATCCTGTTAAAACCTCATTTGAAAAATGGGCTAAACCTGGTCATTTCTCAAAGACACTAGCTAAGGGACCCAATACTACCACCTGGATCTGGAACCTACATGCTGATGCTCATGATTTTGATAGCCATACCAATGATTTGGAAGAGATCTCTCGCAAAGTATTTAGTGCTCATTTTGGTCAATTAGCCATCATATTTATTTGGCTAAGTGGGATGTACTTTCACGGTGCTCGTTTCTCCAATTATGAAGCATGGTTAGGCGATCCTACTCACATTAAACCCAGTGCTCAGGTAGTTTGGCCGATAGTAGGCCAAGAAATTTTGAATGGAGATGTGGGTGGAGGTTTTCGAGGAATACAAATCACCTCTGGGTTCTTCCAAATTTGGCGAGCATCCGGAATAACTAGTGAATTGCAACTTTACTGCACCGCAATTGGTGCATTGATTTTTGCAGCGTTAATGCTTTTTGCTGGTTGGTTCCATTATCACAAAGCTGCTCCAAAATTGGCTTGGTTTCAAGATGTAGAATCCATGTTGAACCACCATTTAGCAGGGTTACTAGGACTTGGCTCTCTATCTTGGGCAGGACACCAAATACACGTTTCTTTACCTATTAATCAACTCTTAGATGCTGGAGTGGACCCTAAAGAGATACCGCTTCCTCATGAATTTATTTTAAATCGTGAGCTTTTAGCTCAACTTTATCCCAGTTTCGCTGAGGGATTGACCCCATTTTTCACTCTGAATTGGTCGAAATATTCAGAATTTTTGACTTTTCGTGGAGGACTCAACCCAGTAACGGGGGGTCTGTGGCTGACCGATACTGCACACCACCATTTGGCTATTGCAGTTCTTTTTCTAATTGCTGGTCATATGTATAAAACCAATTGGGTTATTGGTCATAACCTCAAGGATATTTTGGAGGCTCATAAAGGTCCATTTACAGGGGAAGGACATAGAGGTCTTTACGAGATCTTAACTACTTCATGGCATGCTCAATTAGCTCTTAACCTAGCTATGTTAGGATCTTTAACTATTGTCGTAGCTCATCATATGTATTCTATGCCTCCCTATCCATATCTAGCTACTGACTATGGTACCCAACTATCTCTGTTCACGCACCATATGTGGATTGGTGGATTTCTCATAGTTGGCGCTGCTGCACATGCAGCTATTTTTATGGTAAGAGACTATGATCCGACTACTCAGTACAACAATCTTTTAGACCGTGTTCTGAGACATCGTGATGCAATTGTATCACACCTCAACTGGGTATGTATTTTCTTAGGTTTCCATAGTTTTGGTCTATATATTCATAATGATACTATGAGTGCTTTAGGACGTTCTAAAGATATGTTTTCAGATACTGCTATCCAATTACAACCTATCTTTGCTCAATGGATACAAAACACTCATGCTTTAGCACCCAGTTTGACAGCTCCTGATGCAACAGCAAGTACCAGCTTAACCTGGGGAGGTGGTGATTTGATAGCAGTAGGTGCCAAAGTGGCCTTGTTGCCTATTCCATTAGGAACTGCGGATTTTCTAGTGCACCATATTCATGCATTTACTATCCATGTGACTGTATTAATATTACTTAAAGGTGTTTTATTTGCTCGCAGTTCTCGTTTAATACCCGATAAAGCGAATCTTGGTTTTCGTTTTCCTTGCGATGGGCCTGGTAGAGGAGGAACATGCCAAGTATCTGCCTGGGATCATGTCTTCTTAGGGTTATTCTGGATGTACAATGCAATTTCGGTAGTAATATTTCATTTTAGTTGGAAAATGCAGTCCGATGTTTGGGGTAGTATAAGTGATCAGGGAGTGGTAACTCATATTACAGGAGGAAACTTTGCGCAGAGTTCCGTTACAATTAACGGGTGGCTCCGTGACTTTCTATGGGCACAAGCTTCTCAAGTAATCCAATCTTACGGTTCTTCATTATCTGCATATGGTCTTTTATTCTTAGGTGCTCATTTCGTTTGGGCCTTTAGTTTAATGTTCCTATTTAGTGGCCGTGGATATTGGCAAGAACTTATTGAATCTATTGTTTGGGCCCATAATAAATTAAAAGTTGCTCCTGCTATCCAGCCAAGAGCCTTGAGTATTGTTCAAGGACGCGCTGTAGGAGTAGCTCATTACCTTCTGGGTGGAATTGTCACAACATGGGCGTTCTTCCTAGCAAGAATTATTGCAGTAGGATAATGGCTAGGAGGATAAAGCATTATGGCATCAAGATTTCCAAAGTTCAGCCAAGGCTTGGCCCAGGACCCAACTACTCGTCGTATTTGGTTTGGTATTGCTACTGCACATGACTTTGAGAGTCATGATGATATTACCGAAGAGCGCCTTTATCAAAAGATTTTTGCTTCTCACTTTGGTCAGTTAGCTATCATTTTTCTGTGGACCTCTGGTAATTTGTTCCACGTAGCTTGGCAAGGCAATTTCGAAGCATGGGTCCACGACCCCTTACATATAAGACCTATTGCTCATGCAATTTGGGATCCTCATTTTGGTCAACCGGCCGTAGAAGCCTTTACCCGAGGAGGTGCTCCCGGTCCAGTCAATATTGCTTATTCCGGTGTTTATCAGTGGTGGTATACAATTGGTTTACGCACTAATGAAGATCTTTATACTGGAGCTCTTTTCTTGCTATTTCTTTCTGCTCTCTTTTTAACAGCGGGTTGGTTGCATCTACAACCTCAATGGAAACCAAGTGTTTCATGGTTTAAAAATGCCGAGTCTCGTCTAAATCATCATTTATCAGGGCTCTTCGGAGTCAGTTCTTTGGCTTGGACGGGGCATTTAGTTCATGTGGCTATTCCTGAATCAAGAGGAGAACACATAAGGTGGGATAATTTTTTAGATAGAGTACCACATCCCCAAGGATTGGAACCACTTTTTACAGGTCAGTGGAATCTTTATGCTCAAAATCCTGATTCCAGCAGTCATTTATTTGGTACCGCTAAAGGGGCGGGAACTGCTATTCTAACTCTTCTCGGGGGATTCCATCCACAAACTCAAAGTTTGTGGCTAACTGATATCGCGCATCATCATTTAGCTATTGCATTTGTGTTTTTCATTGCTGGTCATATGTATAGAACCAACTTTGGGATTGGACACAGCATAAAAGATATTTTAGAAGCACATGTTCCTCCGGGAGGCTTATTAGGACGCGGGCATAAGGGTCTTTACAACACAATCAATAACTCTCTTCACTTTCAATTAGGTCTTGCTCTAGCTTCTTTGGGAGTTGTTACTTCTTTAGTAGCTCAACACATGTATTCTTTGCCTGCCTATGCATTCATAGCACAAGATTTTACTACTCAAGCTGCTTTGTATACTCATCATCAATACATTGCCGGATTCATTATGACGGGGGCATTTGCTCATGGAGCTATATTTCTCATTAGAGATTATAATCCAGAACAAAATAAGGATAATGTATTGGCGAGAATGTTGGAGCATAAGGAAGCCATAATATCTCATTTGAGTTGGGTTAGTCTATTCCTAGGTTTTCATACCTTGGGACTTTATGTTCATAACGATGTTATGCTCGCTTTTGGTACTCCAGAAAAGCAAATCTTGATTGAGCCTATATTTGCTCAATGGATACAATCTGCTCATGGTAAGACCTTATATGGCTTTGATGTGCTCTTATCTTCAGCAAATGATCCAGCATTCAATGCCGGAAAAAGCTTATGGTTACCCGGTTGGTTGAATGCTATTAACGATAATAAAAATTCACTCTTCTTAACAATTGGTCCCGGAGACTTTTTGGTTCATCATGCTATTGCTCTAGGTTTGCATACGACTACGTTGATTTTAGTAAAAGGTGCTTTAGATGCGCGCGGTTCTAAGCTAATGCCTGATAAGAAAGATTTTGGTTATAGTTTTCCTTGCGATGGTCCGGGACGGGGCGGTACTTGCGATATTTCGGCCTGGGATGCTTTTTATTTAGCAGTTTTCTGGATGTTGAATACCATTGGATGGGTTACTTTCTATTGGCATTGGAAACATATAACCTTATGGCAGGGAAATGTAGCCCAATTTAATGAGTCTTCCACTTATTTAATGGGGTGGTTAAGAGATTATCTTTGGTTAAATTCTTCACAACTAATTAATGGATACAATCCTTTTGGTATGAACAGTTTATCTGTTTGGGCGTGGATGTTCTTATTTGGACATCTTGTTTGGGCTACTGGATTTATGTTTCTTATTTCTTGGCGTGGATATTGGCAAGAACTGATTGAAACTCTTGCATGGGCTCATGAACGCACACCTCTGGCTAATTTAGTTCGATGGAGAGATAAGCCGGTAGCTCTTTCCATTGTTCAAGCACGATTAGTTGGATTAGCTCACTTTTCTGTAGGCTATATATTCACCTATGCAGCTTTCTTAATCGCCTCTACATCAGGTAAATTCGGTTAATTCTTTTTATACACAGTTTTTAGATTTTGAAATCTAATCTCTGTGTATAAAAAGAAGGAGTAATCCACGTAATACTTCTCCATCTCAAATTTGATCTATATTCTTTATATAAAGTAGCTGAATCATTATGGCAAGAAAAAGTCTCATTCAAAGAGAGAAAAAGAAACAAAGATTGGAAAGGAAATATAATTTGCTTCGCCAATCTTTGAAAAAAGAGATGAGCGAAGTCTCATCACTGGATGAAAAATTGGAAATTTATAGAAAATTACAATCTCTACCGCGTAATAGTGCACCTACGCGTCTTCGCCGACGTTGTTTGAAGACTGGAAGACCCAGAGCCAATTATAGAGACTTTGAATTATCCGGATATATAATCCGTGAAATGGCTCACGCATGTTTGTTGGCTGGGGTAACAAAATCGAGTTGGTAGGGTAAAGAAAAGAATTCTTTTCAAGTTATTGTTATGATAGAAAAGTCCCTCCCTATATAAGGGGGGGAAAATAGCATACCCAAGGGATTGCTCGATGTACCCATTTTAATGGTATTATAAGAAAGGTTAATATGAAGGGATAACGCGGAGTAGAGCAGTTTGGTAGCTCGCAAGGCTCATAACCTTGAAGTCATGGGTTCAAATCCCATCTCCGCAAAGACACAATAAATTTCATATATCTTGGCTGTATCGTATCGTATAAATACGATACAAATACGACTAAACCAATACGATAACTTTCTATTCTACAGATAGGCGGGTAGCGGGAATCGAACCCGCATCTTCTCCTTGGCAAGGAGAAATTATACCATTCAACCATACCCGCATTTGACTCGTTATATGGGTATAATATATACCCATATATTACCATTCTATGGAGGTCAATTTTTCTATTTCAATAGACAATTATCAATCATATTAATAATAACCTCTCCCTTGAGCACTTTCATTACCTGGTTTTTTATTTATCGCAAATTCAATTCCTTTGTGAATTAATTATAGGCCCAGGGGGAGGAAGGAAGATCAATATATCTTAAGATATGAAAGAATTTAGAATACCTACTAAAAAGACTAATCCAATCCATAATGATACACCTGAAAATAGTACATTTTTTTTACTTGACCAGCCATTAGGAGAGGCAAGTGCGACAGGTACACCAATCACTAGTAGAATTGAAATTGCAATTAATGCAAACAAAGACGATTGGAACGCAATAGTCATGATTGTAATCTTAAAAGCTTCCAACAGATTCAAAAGGCTATACCATTCGATCCCTATCCGGTCTTTTTCATTAAAATGCACTACGGATTTTTATTTGATCATAAATGAATCGAAATTTTCAAATTCCGAGTATAAAGAAAGAATAAGCAAATTTTCTTTTTATCATCATAATAGCTAGTTCTATATAACTATTATAACTATAGACAGATATTATCTGTCGGGATAAAATGAGTTATGCTCATTGGGGAGAGATGGCCGAGTGGTTGATGGCTCTGGTCTTGAAAACCGGTATAGTGAAAAACTATCGAGGGTTCGAATCCCTCTCTCTCCTTTTGTTGATCGAACAATTGAACCTAGCTTATGAAAAAAAAGTCCTAGATAGAACTTAGTTCAGTACAAATAAAGAATGCTCGGCTATATATAGTGTAGCCGAGCAACAAGGATTCAGTTGGAAGAATAATGGCAAAGGATATAACTATCCTTCTAATAATCTAAAAAGAAATTAGATATTTATAGTTTTATCTCTGGTTTAATTAAGAGGGGTCATGGAAAGAACAGGTTCAAAATCACGATCAATTCCTTTCTCAAATCCTGCTGCAGCTGCACGAGCTCTTCCTGCATGCCACAAATGACCTACGAAAAAGAAAAATCCTAGAACAAAATGAGAAGTGGCTAACCAACTTCGAGGTGAGACATAATTGACCGCATTAATTTCGGTAGCTACACCACCCACAGAATTTAAAGAACCTAAAGGAGCATGAGTCATATATTCTGCTGAACGTCGTTCTTGCCAAGGTTGTATGTCTTTTTTCAGCTTACTCAGGTCCAAACCATTAGGACCTCTTAAAGGTTCCAACCAGGGAGCACGAAGATCCCAAAAACGCATCGTTTCCCCTCCAAAAATAATTTCTCCAGTAGGAGAACGCATAAGATATTTACCTAAACCAGTGGGCCCTTGGGCAGACCCCACACTAGCTCCAAGACGCTGGTCTCTAACTAGAAAAGTAAATGCTTGTGCTTGAGAGGCCTCTGGGCCGGTAGGTCCATAGAATTCACTGGGATAAGCTGTATTGTTAAACCAAACAAAACAACAAGCAATGACACCAAAGACAGAGAGAGCTGCCAAACTATAAGATAAGTAAGCTTCTCCGGACCATACAAACGCACGGCGAGCCCACGCAAAAGGTTTTGTTAAGATGTGCCAGATACCACCGAAGATACAAATGGAACCTAACCACACATGTCCTCCAATTAGATCTTCTAGATTGTCCACACTAACAATCCATCCCTCCCCTCCAAAAGGGGATTTTAGTAAATAACCAAATATAGTACTTGGGTTAAGCGTAAGGTTCGTAATTTTTCTTATATCTCCACCGCCGGGAGCCCAGGTATCATATATGCCACCAAAATACAAAGCCTTAAACACTAGGAGAAAAGCACCAACACCTAGCAAGATTAGGTGAATACCTAAAATTGTGGTCATTTTGTTCCTATCTTTCCATACATAACCAAAAAATGGAAAAGATTCTTCTAAAGTTTCGGGTCCAATTAGTGCGTGATAAATACCACCGAAGCCTAAAACTGCAGAAGAAATTAAGTGAAGTACCCCGGATACAAAATAGGGAAAAGTGTCTACAATTTCCCCACCAGGACCGACTCCCCATCCTAGAGTAGCTAGATGGGGAAGTAAAATCAATCCTTGTTCATACATAGGTTTTTCTGGTACAAAATGAGCCACCTCAAATAAATTCATTGCTCCAGCCCAGAATACAATTAATCCGGCATGAGCCACATGAGCTCCAAGTAATTTGCCTGACAAATTAATAAGTCGAGCATTACCAGCCCACCAAGCGAAACCAGTGGTTTCTTGGTCACGACCAGCTAAAGTTAGAGTTCCATTAAAGAGCGTTTCCACGGGGTAGAACCTCCTCAGGGAATATAAGATTTTCATGAGGCTGATCCTGAGCCGCCATCCAAGCACGAATACCTTCGTTCAAAAGAATATTTTTTGTATAAAAAGTCTCAAATTCAGGATCTTCTGCTGCACGAATCTCCTGGGAAACAAAATCATAAGCACGTAAGTTTAGAGCTAGGCCAACTACTCCAATGGCACTCATCCATAAACCGGTCACCGGCACAAATAACATGAAGAAATGTAACCAACGTTTATTGGAAAAAGCAACCCCAAAAATTTGGGACCAGAAACGGTTCGCAGTGACCATAGAATAAGTCTCTTCGGCTTGAGTTGGGTTAAAAGCACGGAATGTATTTGCACCATCACCGTCTTCAAATAAAGTATTTTCTACGGTAGCACCGTGAATAGCACATAGAAGAGCAGCACCCAATACTCCGGCAACTCCCATCATATGAAATGGATTCAAGGTCCAATTATGAAAACCTTGAAAAAAGAGGATAAATCGGAAAATAGCTGCTACGCCAAAACTAGGCGCAAAAAACCAACCAGATTGACCTAATGGATAGATCAAGAATACGGAAACAAAAACAGCAATCGGAGCAGAGAACGCAATTGCATTATAAGGTCGTAATTGCACAGATCGAGCAAGTTCAAATTGGCGTAACATAAAGCCTATTAGACCAAAAGCACCATGAAGAGCAACGAAAGTCCATAGACCACCTAACTGACACCAGCGAGTAAAATCTCCTTGTGCTTCAGGACCCCATAATAGCAGCAAAGAATGTGCCAAACTATTAGCAGGCGTAGAAACTGCAGCAGTTAAAAAATTACAACCTTCCAAATAGGAGCTGGCCAATCCGTGAGTATACCACGAAGTCACAAAAGTTGTGCCCGTGAACCATCCGCCTAGTGCAAAATAAGCACAAGGAAAAAGCAATAAACCGGACCAACCCACAAAAACAAAACGGTCTCTGCGTAGCCAGTCATCCATAATATCAAATAAAGTTTGTTCCTCTTTGGAAGACTTTCCAAGAGCTATAGTCATAGTAATCCTCCTATTTCACTATTTCAACCTTTTCCGAACACCCTATTCGATAGAATCAAAGGGTATACACTGTTTTACATTGAAATATTTATGGACAATTTTTCATCCATCATCCCTTTCAATAAATCGGGTTTCGAAGATTCCTTATTGGCACGGATTTTCTATTGAAACCGAATTACTTATATATAGTGAATAGTAAATGCATGATAATTCGAAGTTGTTTCTATTTCATTTTTTTCTTCTCTTTTTTTTATCTCAATTCCAATCTATTTTCTACTGGTAGAATGACCGAGATAAAATGTCTTGTACAAACATAGTAAGAATGTTTGGTACATCATAATCGAATTATGCTTTTCAATTCGACAGAATATCCAATTAACAACCAAATATGAGAGTATTCGAATAATTTCAATTGATTGAAGGTTCACTTTCAAAATCTACCTCAATTTTCAATATAAGAATAACTGATATTATTAATCAGTCAATGGGTTAGGTTCACTTACTTCTCATTTTTATTGAGTTTTCATTTAGTTTTAAAGTAATACGTACTAATTTCCATTAGTAATTCTTCAATGAAAAATACGAAAGTGAAGTAGATTATGCCTAATCTTATACTATTCCTCGTCTTATTAGTAGCGAGATATAAGAAAAAAAGTTCTATCTAAATTATATATGTTAGTTGTCCTCAATTCTATTAACATGTTCTATTCCGTGATAACAAAAAGAGGTATAATTGCAGCTTTTTTGTCTTAATCAAATAAATGTTAAAAATAACAACTGGGCTTTATTGCAAGCAAGAGCCCTTTATCGGGCTTGAACCGATGACTTACGCCTTACCATGGCGTTACTCTACCCCTGAGTTAAAAGGGCTTTTGACCATTTCATTACCAATGGAGAAGTCTATTACATATTCGATAGATGCCAAATAATGGGGTCAATAATAGAACTAAATTAATTGAATATAGTTCTATTGTCGATCCTGACAACACAAGAAGAATATTAAATAATGAAATATGAAGAAAGATTCTTTTATATTGACAAATTCCTAGGGATTTGAATATTATAACAATAGCCCCTATCGTCTAGTGGCCCAGGACATCTCTCTTTCAAGGAGGCAACGGGGATTCGATTTCCCCTAGGGGTACTAGGTAGGCTAGGAAAGTCATTATAGTACCTAATTAGGTACTATAATCAACTTCCCATTTTTTCCTGGGTCGATGCCCGAGTGGCTAATGGGGACGGACTGTAAATTCGTTGGCAATATGCCTACGCTGGTTCAAATCCAGCTCGGCCCAATACCAACTTGATAGATTGAGATAGATATTTATCTATCAGATAAGAAAGGTAATTGGTTTTTGAATCCCCTACCCTCTAATCCTATACTGTAATAGAGAAAGAATCGGAACGAACAGATACTTTTGATATAGAATATCAATTTGAAAGATAAAAGTTTTAAAAATACGACCCGGCACACGGCACAGTTTTTTTTATGACAGTTTAGTCAATAAACTGTACCTAGTGGGATTGTAGTTCAATTGGTTAGAGTACCGCCCTGTCAAGACGGAAGTTGCGGGTTCGAGCCCCGTCAGTCCCGATTCAATAAATTGAACAATTGTTTGAGCGATTCCTACCCCAAACAAGAGAAAAAAAGGAAAATAGAGTAGACTAGAATAGATTTGACATCTTTTTTTACACATACACATTTTGTGTGTGGATTCGCCGAATTATTAGATCCGCAATCTTTTTTTCCTTGAGAAAAAAAGGGGTATCGTAGTAAGATAGATCTGTGTTAGGAAGAATACCGTGTATAGATTTACGCTCTGCGTTCATCTCTCATATTTTTGTTTGCTCATCAATTTTTTACTAGACCCTTTTTGGTTTTTGGCTATTTCTAGGATCCTCTTCTAATATATAATAGACATTAACATAAAAAAAAAAAAAACATAAATATTTGATTGAGACAAACATTAATGAAAATTTTTTTTTTACAAAAAAAAAAGAGATACTCTATGAGATCAAATCTCGAGTTATTTTAAAACGAAGCGAAAATCAATCATGGAAGTAAATAACCTTGCATTTATTGCTATTCTATTATTCATTGCAGTGCCCACTGCTTTTCTAATCGTCATTTACGCACAAACGAAGCCTCAAAGTGAACTAGAGTGACTACTTAGAATCTAGAATTAGTCTAAATCGTTACTATACAAAAAGTAATAGCGGTTAGTCTATTTTTTTTTGAGAAGAAGTAATTACAAAACAAAAGAAAAAAGAAATTTTCGTTTGTACCACTTATATACAGATTTTGGATAAGTAGATCTAAATTAGAATTCTAATTTGTCTCGTGGGAACTAGACATAATTTCTTCCATATCTCTGGAAAAATTGATGTAAAAAAATTGATTGTAAATAAAAACATAGGTGTTATCAATATTTTTTTAATATCTCAAAAAATATTGATAATACGAATACGCATTGTTTACTATTCCATAGTAATATACAAAATTGTCAATTGTAAAGGCAAAAAATTGATATGGAAAAGACAGAGCAATAATGCTCCATATGCTTTAACAGATGTATAGTGAATTAACAGATGTATAGTGAAAAATAGTATGGTTCGCTATAGAAAATTCTACTTCATATTTTCTAAATATGAAGTATGAATTTTCTACTATAACATGATCAATTTGATATTTTGAATCGTTCTGTTCAAAAAAAAGAATTAATGAATAAATAATTAATGATTTAATCATCGTAATAATCATTGTTTATTTGTTTTGAACAGAACGATTCAAAACAGAAGGACTATTCAAATCAAATTCTATTAAATTCCACTTCTACCCCATACTACGAGTGAAAGAGAAAAAGTAAAAACTACCATTAGAGCAGCCCAAGCGATACCGACTATATCCATACGAATCCCTCTCTTTGATAAAAACTAAAAAAAAAAGTAAAAAAAAATAATAATATCATTATTGATTCTTGATGATAATGGAACTATTCAAAATGGTGCAAAGTGGGAATCTTCTACCTTCCTATTCTGAAAGGATGAGTCGATAGTAGAGGCTTCTCAAAAACTAATTACTAGAAATATAAACTACCTATCAGATCAGACATTAACGATAAAATTGAATTTATATTTGCTATTATTAGCAATAGCACCTGAAGCTACACAAGTTGTATCCAAAAGACATGGATAGAAATAGAGACTTTTCTATTTGTTTAGACTACCAAGGCGACACCCAGATTTGAACTGGGGATCGAGGATTTGCAGTCCCCTGCCTTACCACTTGGCTATGTCGCCATCCCCATATCTAGTTTATCCTAAGGGAAAAAGATATTTTGCTTTATTTATCGAAGATGATATGTAAGGTATTTCACGTATTCTTGTTTATCACTCGGATATGCCGTATAACCAATTTATAGTCCCCAGGTCTAATAGGGGATTTAGACTTTTCCAATAGGAAAAAAGGGGATTGGTTTTCAATTATCTTATTGAAGTGGAACCTATAACCTATTAATATCGGTTAGGAATTTAAGTTACTGCCTCTAGTATAGAATAGGAATTTAATTTAGAGTACCCAATTAGTATACTAAATCCACTTTTGTCTGTCAATAACTAGAGAATTTACAACTATAGAAATATTTACATCATATATCATAATTTTAATAATAAATAGAAAATAGCTTCTTTTTTTTGATATAGTGAACAAAGCATGTCAATTTTTTGTCGAATTTATTCGTCTAGATTAATGGGGAATACAATATCGAAATAGAAAATGTACTATAGATAATAATAGGATAGCAAACATTCAATGCGATTAGAAGAAAATAAAGGAATATTTACAATTCCCCAATTTGGTAAAATACAACTTGAAGGATTTTTTCGTTTTATCAATCAAGGCTTAATAGAAGAAATCAATAACTTTTCAAAAATGGAAAGCTCAAATAAAAAGATAAAAATTCTTCTTTTTGGTTCTGAATATAAACTAACAGAACCTTTCATTAAAGAGAGAGATGCTGTATATATGTCTCTTACATATAACTGTCAATTATATGTACCAGCAAGATTGATTAAGAAAACTAAGAAAACTTGTGAAATGCAGGACCAGATTTTATATCTGGGAGATATTCCTTTGATGAATTCTAAAGGAACTTTTGTAATAAATGGAAATTACAGAGTCGTGGTCAATCAAATAGTAAGAAGTCCCGGTATTTATTACACTTGGCAACGAAAACCGTCGGGAAACATTATCTGGATTGGCACAATAATTTCAGATTGGGGAGGAAGATCAAGATTAGAGCTTAATAAAAAAAAAGAAAAGATATGGATTCGTATAAACAAAAAAAAAATATCTGTTTTACTTTTTTTATTAGCTATGGGTCTAAATTCCGAAGATATTTTTAACTATAAGAATGTTAAAGCATTTTTCCAATATTCAAAGGAGTATTCTACATACAAGTACGATTGGTATGGCGGGAAGCGGAAAGCTATTTTGAAACTTTATAAAAAACTTTACATAAGTGACGAAAATGAAGAAGAAGGAGAAGAAGAAGGAGAAGAAGAAGGAGAATTGGATTTTGAGTCTATATATGAAAAAGTAACAACATTTTTTCGAACGAAATGTTTATTAGGAAAGATTGGTCGACGAAATCTGAATAAAAAACTAAGTCTTGATATACCCGAGAACGAATTTTTATTATTACCGCACGATATATTGGCTGCTGTGGATTACCTTATAAAAGTGCAATTTGGAGCAGGTACACCTGATGATATAGATCACTTACAAAATCGATATATTCGTTCTGTAGCAGATTTATTACAAGAGCAATTACGATTAGCTCTATATGATTTCAGAGAAGCAGTTGAAAAAACTTTATTACCTGTATCAGTATCAATCAATGCTAAAAAGAGAATAACTCTTATTAAATTGGAAACTTTCATTTCATTAACGGAAACTTTTCGTCATTTTTTTGGGTTACATCCCTTATCACAATTTTTGGATCAAACTAATCCGTTGGCAGAAATAGTTCATAGTCGAAAAGTGAGCTCTTTGGGCCCTGGAGGATTGACAAGTCGAACGTCTACTTTTCGTACACGGGATATACATCCTAGTCATTATGGACGTATTTGTCCGATTACGACATCCGAAGGAATAAATGTTGGGCTTATTGGATCGTTATCTATTTATGCAACGCTTGGTCATTACGGCTCTTTACAAAGTCCATTCTATAGGCTATCTGAGAGATCGAACAAAGACCATATGGTTTATCTATTACCGGGAGAAGATGAATACTATCGGATAGCTATAGGAAATTCTCTGGCATTAAATCAAGGGGTTCCAGAGGAACAATTGGTTGCAGCTCGATTTCAACAAGAATTTTTATTTTTTGCATGGGACCAAATTCATTTCAGAAGTATTTTCCCTTCCCAATATTTTTCCGTTGGAGTTTGCCTTATTCCTTTTATCGAACATAATGATGCGAATCGTGCTTTAATGGGTTCTAATATGCAGCGTCAAGCACTTCCACTTGTTCAACCTGAGAAGTGTATTGTTGGAACTGGATTGGAGGGTCAAGTAGCTCTAGATTCAGGAAGTGTAGCTATAGCCAAGCAAGGGGGAAAAATAAAGTATATTGATGGTGAAAATATAATCATAACTTCATCTATTGCTCGAGACAATATAGAAACAGAATTGATTCTATATCAACGTTCTAATAGTGATACTTGTATGCATCAAAAACCCCGAGTTCGCCAAGGGGAATATGTAAAGAGGGGACAAATTATAGCAGACAGCGCAGCTACAGCAGGGGGAGAACTTTCTTTGGGAAAAAACATTTTAGTGGCCTATATGCCATGGGAAGGGTACAATTTTGAAGATGCAATACTTATTAGTGAACGTCTGGTATATGAAGACATTTTTACTTCTTTTCAGATCGTAAGATACAAAATTGGAGCTTATTTTACGGACCAGGGCCCTGAAGTAATAACTAGAGAAATACCTCATTTAAATGCTTACTTACTCCGTCATCTGGACGAAAACGGCATTGTAATGATAGGATCTTGGGTAGAAACAGGTGATATATTAGTAGGTAAATTAATACTGGAAGCAGAAGAAGACTCACTAATAAATACTCCAGAAGGAAAATTATTACAAGCTTTATTTGATATTAAGGCACCTACTGGAAAAGAAAATTGTTTTAGAGTCCCTAAAGGTGTAAAAGGTCGAGTTATCGATGTGAGATGCTTTCAGGAGTTCGAGGAGGAGGAAGACGATTATCTCGGCGATATTGTAGAAAGAGTTCATGTATATATTTTACAAAAACGTAAAATACAAGTGGGTGATAAAGTAGCGGGAAGGCATGGTAATAAAGGTATTATTTCAATCATTTTGCCCAGGCAAGATATGCCTTATTTACAAAATGGAACACCAGTGGACATGGTATTAAATCCATTAGGGGTACCTTCACGAATGAATGTAGGACAGATCTTTGAATGTTTACTTGGTTTAGCAGGAAAACTAATGAACAAACATTATAGACTTCCACCTTTTGACGAAAGGTACGAGCGAGAAGCTTCTAGAAAACTAGTGTTTTCTGAGCTTTATAAAGCTAGCGAGCAAACAGCTAATCCATGGGTATTTGAAACGGATAATCCTGGAAAACATAGATTAATTGATGGAAGAACAGGAAAGGTTTTTGAACAACCTGTTACAATAGGAATAGCTTATATATCGAAATTGTGTCATCAAGTTGACGACAAAATTCATGCACGTTCCCGTGGACCTTATGCGTTGGTTACACAACAACCTCTAAAAGGAAAATCCTCCAGAGGAGGACAACGAGTAGGAGAAATGGAAGTTTGGGCTCTAGAAGGTTTTGGTGTTGCTTATATTTTACACGAGATACTTACTTTAAAATCTGATCATATGGACACTCGTGAAAAAATATTTGGTGCCATTTTCAACGGAGAACCAATGCCTAAACCTACCACTTTTACAGAATCTTTCCGATTGCTCAGTCGAGAACTACGATCTTTAGCTCTAGAATTGAATCATACTATTCTATCTGAGATAGACTTTCAGATAGATAAGAAGGAAGTTTGATCAAAATGAATCAAAATTTATTTTTTATGAATGACCAGAATAAACACGAACAACTTCAAATTGGATTAGTTTCTCCCGAGCAGATTCTCGCTTGGTCTGAAAGAATATTACCTAATGGAGAAAGAGTCGGACAAGTGACTGCAGAACAGATTTTAGATTATAGAACTTATGAACCAATAAGAGATGGATTACTTTGTGAAAGGATATTTGGACCTAAGAAAAGGGGAGTTTGTGCTTGTGTAAAACCTCCAATGATAGAAAATGAGAAGGAAAACTACAACTCCAATTTTTGTACTCAATGTGGAGTTGAACTTGTTATTGATCCTCGAATTCGAAGATATCGAATGGGATACATTAAACTGGCATGTCCAGTTGTTCATATTTGGTATTTCAAACGACGTCCCAGTTATATCGCGAATCTATTAGATAAAACTCGTAAAGAATTAGACGACCCAGTATACTGCGATGTGTGACTTGATCACAAGCTCCGATTATACAGATCCATAGGAACTGTCATCCTATTCAATCTAATTGGGATGCCCTTATCTCTGACACGTCCCTCGGCAAGAGGGGCATGAAGCTCAGAATTAGAACCATGTTGATAAAAAGGAATGAATCTAGGGTTAATATCTTGTATATTAATTTCAATTGCTAATTGGACTTCGTAAAAATAATTCTTTTATTAGAAACAGAAAGAAAATGGAATAAAGAATCTGTTTCATTTTTCTTTTTATTCTAGACCAAAGAAAAAATATGGTTATAGGAGTCTATTCATCGCACATATGCTTCAAATAGTATTGTAACCATCGAAGTAAAACAGAAACCTACAGGATCAATTAATAAAGAGATAGAGACAAGTAAATCCCATATGAATTTCACAATAAATTAAAGGTCTTTCACAAAGAAATGTATCGTTCAAAAGGGAGAAGACTGCTCATTAATTACATAACATATTTATGTCATAATACGAATTGTAAACCAATAATCGAATTCACTTGGCACTTGAGCAAAGAGTAACTATTTAGTTTTATCGCTTGGGGATGAAAACCGTCGGGAAACATTGTTTGTATCAGAGAGCACATTTTGTGCATAGTGATACATAATCACTTTCCATTTGGGTATAGTTACTTGAGCCGGATGAGAAGAAACTTTCATGTCCGATTCTGAGGGGGGGAAAAAAAGATAAACCTATCCAAATGTTTTTATTACTAGGCCCACAGTTAACAAGCCAACTTTATTGCGATTTCATGGAAAACTTCGTGAATATGAGTCTAAATCTTGGGCAAAGGAAATTGCTTCTTATCTCTCTTGGGATTTTGCGCTATTTCAAGAGCGAGAAATTGCCACTGGAGGAAAAGCTATCAAAGAACAATTAGCCGGTCTAAATCTGCAAATGATTATAGATCATTCATATAGAGAATGGAAGGAAATAGATACGAAAATATCTATATTATTTTTGTCGGGGGAGTCACCAATCCAATTTTTGAAAAAAGATTCTCCTTTGAGAAAACTATATGATAGTACCAAGAAAAAACTTCTCTCACTTCAAAGAAGAAAGGATCGCCTGGTTAGACGGATGAAATTTGCTCAATATTTTATTCAAACAAATGTAGAACCACAATGGATGGTTTTATGCCTATTACCAGTTCTTCCTCCCGACCTGAGGCCAATGTATAAATTAAATGAAGGTGGAGTGATTACTTCGGATCTCAATGAACTTTATCTAAAAGTGATCCGTCGAAATAATAATCTTTTAGAATCCATAGAATGGACTCGTGCATTTCTAATACCAAATTTATTGTTTGATCAAAAGAAATTAGTCCAAAAAGCTGTAGATGCACTTCTTGATAACAGTATAGGCGCGCAACCGGTAAAAGATAATAAGGATAGACCTTATAAATCGTTCTCAGATTTCCTCCAAGGGAAAGAAGGAAGATTTCGTGAAAATTTACTTGGAAAACGAGTCGATTATTCAGGTCGTTCTGTTATTGTGGTAGGTCCCCATCTCTCATTGTATCAATGTGGATTACCCCGAGAAATCGCAATAGAGCTTTTTCAAGCATTTTTAATTCGTGATCTAGTTGAACGACAGATTGCTCCCAATCTAAGAACTGCTAAATTTTTAATTCGAGATAGGAAACCTATTATATGGAACGTACTTAAACAGACTATCCAAAGACATCCTATATTGTTAAATCGAGCACCCACCTTACACAGATTAGGAATACAAGCATTTCTACCCATTTTAATAAAAGAACGTGCCATTCGGTTACACCCATTGGTTTGTGCAGGATTTAATGCAGACTTTGACGGAGATCAGATGGCTGTCCACATACCTTTATCTATGGAAGCTCAAGTAGAAGCTCGTTTACTTATGTTTTCTCATCTCAATCTTATCTCTCCAACTATAGGAGACCCTATTTGTGTACCGACTCAAGATATGCTTCTAGGACTTTATAGATCCACTATTCAAAAAAACCACGGCATTTATGAAAATAGATACCACCCGAATAATTCAAAAAAGAAGATCGTCTCACCTTCGTTTTATAGCTATGATGATGCGCTTAAAGCTTATGAACAAAAACAAATTGATTTAGACAGTCCTTTATGGCTCCGATGGAGGAGAGATATAGATACCTCTATTATTAATTCAGTAAATCGAGAACTTCCTATCGAAGTTCAATATGAATCTTTCGGTACCTTCTACGAAATCTATGATCATTTTCGAATAAGAAAATGTAGAGTGGGGGAAATACTTAATAAATACATTCGAACGACCGTTGGTCGTATTCGTTTTAATCGAGAAATAGAAGAAGCTATAAAAGGCTTGTGGACTTATGATATCCGACAAGAACTGTCACTATTCAGAATTTAATGTTATTAATCTTATGATCCTTTCATTCATGCAGAGATAAAGATTAAGGGAGCTTTGGAGCTTAAACCCATTGCCGATTCCTACTCCCCAACCCATTTTGGGGAGACCAAAATGGAGATATTTTATTCTTATGATACAACCTAAATTCAAAATACCCATTTTATTCTTATGATACAACCTAAATTCAAAGTACCCTTTCCTTTTGAAGTGCCCTTTTTTAATAAAGGGATGGATAAATTTGTTATGAAGCACCTTATTAAAAGATTCGTAAATCAATTTGGAATGACATATACATCACATGTATTAGATCAACTGAAGATTTTAGGTTTCCAGCAAGCTACCGATGCAGCTATTTCATTAGGAATTGATGATCTTTTAACAACACCAGCTAAACTATGGCTTATCCAAGATGTGCAACAACAAGGGTTTGCTTCGGAAAGACATCATGATTATGGAAATGTACATGCAGTGGAAAAATTACGTCAATTGATTGAGATATGGCATGCTACCAGTGAATATTTGAAACGAGAAATGAATCCGAATTTTAAGATGACTGATCCTCTTAATCCAGTACATATGATGTCCTTTTCAGGAGCTAGAGGAAGTATATCTCAAGTTCACCAATTAGTAGGTATGAGAGGATTAATGTCAGATCCTCAAGGAAAAATTGTCGATCTACCCATTCAAGGAAATTTACGGGAAGGACTTTCCTTAACAGAATATATTATTTCCTGTTACGGTGCTCGTAAAGGAGTTGTAGATACTTCTATACGAACAGCAGATGCTGGATATCTCACACGTAGACTTGTTGAAGTAGTACAACACCTCGTTGTACGTAAAGTAGATTGTGGTACTATCCAAGGTCTTTTTGTCAATCTTATTCAAGATCAAGAAACAATCAAAAATCAATTTGTTCTACAAACACTCATTGGGCGCGTATTAGCAGATGATGTATATATAAAGGGAAGATGTATTGCCACGCGCAATGAAGATATTGGGATTAAACTTGCCAATCAATTCTATTATTTCCAAATACAACCAATATATATACGAACCCCTTTTACTTGCAAAAGTATATCTTGTATTTGTCAATTATGTTATGGTTGGAATACTACTCATAGTAACTTAATCGAATTAGGAGAAGCAGTTGGCATTATTGCAGGTCAATCAATTGGAGAGCCGGGAACTCAACTAACATTAAGGACTTTTCATACTGGTGGGGTATTTACGGGTGACATTGCAGAACATATACGAGCCCCGTTCACCGGGAAAATGGAATTCAACGAAAATTTCGTTTTTCCTACCCGCACCCGTCATGGGCACCCTGCTTATATATGTCATAATAGTTTAGACGTGACTATCGATAACCAATATGAAGTACAAAACTTAACGATTCCGCCAGAAAGCTTGCTATTCATTCAGAATAATCAACTCGTGGAATCGGAACAAATAATTGCTGAGATTCGTGCAAAAAAACCCCCTTTTAAAGAGAAAGTAAAGAAATCTATATATTCTGGCCTGACAGGAGAAATGCACTGGAATATCCCTATGTCGTCTAATTTAATAGAAAAGACAACTCATTTATGGGTATTATCGGGAGGGATATATGAATCTGCTTTTCATAAAGATCAAGATCAAGTGGATATTACAGAACTTCTTCTTTACAAACATAAATCACTTTCGAATTATTCAGTGGATCAGGTGAAACACGAATCAGTTGACTCAAACTGTTTTGAAAGAGGGAAAAAAATCTTCAATTATCTCGAAACTGATCGAACCATAGCTAACGAGCATCAAGACTCTATCGATTGCACCATTCTTTTTGAAAATACCAACAATATGAGGGTAAAAAATGAACTCATCAGACCATTATGGTGTGATAAACAATTGGGAAAGCGAAGAATCCCTTATCCTCATTTAATTCTTAGAATGCCTATAGAATCTATTTTCTATAAAAATGAAAATAACAACATTTTTGCTTTTTTGAATGACCCTCGTTCAAAAATGATAAAATATGGGAATATTCTCGGGGGTTATTCGATTGAAAAAGAAAGGAATTTTCTTGAAAATCAATTAGACGGAAGGCCCAGATTCAAAATAAAAAAGGCTTATGCTTCTCTCATTTCAGTAAGAACAAATAAGATCATTATCAATATGATTCAAATTAGCTTGCTGAAATACCCTTTTTTTAATATGGCAAGTTCTCCATTTTTGTTTCATAACAAATTAGGTCACACTAATTCTTTTGTTTCGAATGATCAAAGTAAATTACTTAGTAAGGGAACTATTCGTTCAGTACCTAATGAGAATAAAAAAGAGAAATCTTTTATTATTCTGTCTACTTCTGATTTTTTGCAAATCGTTTTGTTTAATGATTTAAAAAGCTTAAATACAGTAAAAAAGTCGGATGCAAATAAAAAAATTGCATTGTCAGGTCTCCTGGGTTATTTACATAGTATTGCTAGTCGTTTTCCATACTGTCGTTTGATGACTTATAAAAAAGTATTACTAAATGAACGTTCAATTTCTAACAATGACTCGAATACTTTTCAAGTAGCTAAATGCTATTTTATGAACGAAAAGAGGGAAATTTATCAATTTGATTCATGCAGAAATATTCTTTTCAATTTTCATTTGTACTTTTCCCTATCCAATTTTTTTGAAAAAATATTTCCAGTAGTCAGCCTTGGACAATTTTTTTGCAAAAGTATATGGATATTCGAAGATAAACAACTCCAAGGATCTGGTCAAATTGTAGCTATTCGTGAGGAATCTTTTATCATTAGATTAGCTAAACCCTATTTGGGTACTCGAGGAGCAACTCATAATAGTTATTATGGGAAAATTCTTTACGAAGGAGATACATTAATGACCATGTCATACGAAAGATTAAAATCCGATGATATAATTCAAGGTCTTCCTAAAGTTGAACAATTATCAGAAGCCCGCTCGAATACTTTAATATCGAAAAATCGAAAAAAAAAATTTAAAGAATTGAACAGACACCTGGCAAGATTTTTTGGAAACTTTTGGGGGTCATTCACCAGTGTTAGAATAACTATGGAGGATAGTCAGAATCAGTTGGTCAATGAAATTCAAAAGATTTATCGATCCCAGGGGGTACAAATTTCTGATAAGCATATAGAAATTATTGTGCGCCAAATTACATCGAAAGTTTTAGTTGTAGATGTCGAAAAGTCCGAAAATAAAAATTTTGAAAATGGACTAAATAGTCTTTTTTTACCCGCAGAACTCATTGGATTATCACAAGCACAAAGAATGGATCGTGCTCTCGAAAAAAGAATAAACTATCGAACCATTTTATTGGGAATGACAAAGGCATCTCTGAATACTCAAAGTTTTCTATCGGAAGCGAGTTTTCAGGAAACTGCTCGGGTCTTAGCGAAATCTGCTCTTCAAGGTCGCATTGATTGGTTGAAGGGCTTGAAGGAAAATGTTATTCTCGGGAGAATGATACCTGTTGGTACTGGATTCAACCCTTTGAAAAAACGGAGTAAAATAGATCCGAAAATGAGTAAGAAAAGTATATTTAGAAGAAAAGTGAAAGATTTTTTCTTGAAATTTTTATTGCAAAAACAAAAAAAAAAAGTTCTAAAAAAACTAGTCAAAATAAAGAAAAAATCAAAACGAGTAAAGAAAGAAATCTAACAATTTGCTTTAATTGTATAAAAAGAAATAAAAAATCAAATGAATACTTGTACCAAGTATGCTACGGCAAGCAATCTAACCCATTCCATTGGAATGTAGATATTACATCCAGTTCATATTAAAAAGTAAAAGAATAAAATGACGAAAAAAAATTGGAACATCAATTTGAAAGAGATGGTAAAAGTAGGAGTTCATTTTGGTCATGAGACAAAAAAATGGAATCCTAAAATGGCACCTTACATTTTTAAAGAACGTAAAAATAGTCATATTATAAATTTGACTTATACCGCTCGTTTTTTATCAGAAGCCTGTGATTTTGTGTTTGATGGAGCAAAAAGAGGAAAACAATTTATGATAGTTGGTACAAAACATCAAACAGCTGATGCAGCTAAATTAGCTGCTTTAGCAGCTCGATGTCATTATGTAAACAAAAAATGGTTCGCGGGTATGTTAACTAATTGGTTTACTACAGAAGCAAGACTTGAAAAATTCAAAAATTTAATGAAAAAAAAAAAGACGGGAGGATTTGATCAATTTACGAAGAAAGAAGCAGCAATACTCAGGAGAGAATTGAATAAATTACAGGAAGATCTGGGAGGTATTAGATACATGAAAAAATTGCCCGATATTGTAATAATTCTCGATCAAAAAGGAGAATATACTGCTATTCGGGAATGTAGAACTTTGGGTATTCCCACAATTTGCTTAGTTGATACAGATTGTGACCCGGATCTCGTGGATATCCCAATCCCAGCCAATGATGATGGTAGAGGACCAATCCGACTGATCCTAAATAAATTAATTTTAGCAATTCGCACGGGTAGAGCATTGTAATTTGATAAAAAGTGAATAGACAAAAAAAAAGAGAAGCTAAAACTAAGTTGGCTACTATTCCCAAATCTTAGAGAATGGATTAAGATATATTTGTCTAGAAATACAGAAATCTTCTTAATCAATGAAATAATCATTTCATTATTTTCTTTCGTAGCCTGACTGATGATAGTGAAATAATTGAGGAATCGGTCATTGAACCAAAATCATTTTTTTTTTTAATTCATCTTTATATAGAAAGGGTAATATGAATATTGTACAATTTCCTATTAACACGCTGAATTTTTTCTATGAGATATCCGGTGTGGAAGTAGGTCAGCATTTTTATTGGCAAATAGGGGGGTTCCAAGTTCATGCACAGGTACTTATAACTTCCTGGATTGTAATTGCTATATTATTAAGTTCAGCTACTCTAGCTGTTCAAGACCCACAAATTGTTCCAAACGGAGCTCAAAATTTTGTGGAATATGTTCTCGAATTTGTTCGGGACTTGGCTAGAACTCAGATTGGCGAAGAAGAATATGGTCCTTGGGTTTCTTTTATAGGAACCATGTTTCTATTTATCTTTGTTTCTAATTGGGCAGGTGCTCTTTTCCCCTGGGGAATTTTTCAATTACCTCATGGGGAATTAGCCGCGCCTACAAATGATATTAATACTACAGTAGCTCTAGCTTTGCTCACATCAGTAGCTTATTTTTATGCAGGTCTTACAAAGAGGGGTTTAGGCTATTTTGGTAAATATATTCAACCAACCCCAATACTTTTACCGATTAACATATTAGAAGATTTTACGAAACCTCTATCACTTAGTTTTCGACTTTTTGGAAATATATTAGCTGACGAATTGGTAGTTGCCGTTCTTGTTTCCTTAGTACCTTTAGTGGTACCTATACCTGTAATGCTCCTAGGATTATTTACAAGTGGCATTCAAGCTCTAATCTTTGCAACTCTAGCCGCAGCTTATATAGGAGAATCCATGGAGGGTCATCATTAATTAATTGGACTTAGTCTTTTAATTCAAATTAATAATAATCATTTGCTCATTTATAAAACGTTAAATGTTCTTTCCATTTTGATTCTCCCTTAATTGATAGTCATAAATGAAAATACTGAATCTCTAAGATCTTAGTCGAAAGATTAAGGATCACCTCACCCGTCGATAAAATCAATAGATAGAATAGATCATATTTGTAGATTCATATCTACATTAATAAATAGGTTTACTAATGGGAATTAGTTTAGTAAACTATGTGTGTATCCCGGTTTCGAGCAATGACTCGAAGGGATACATACGTTTTATGTACATAGTTTGTTTCTATATTCTATCTCTAATTCTTTAGAGATAGGATATTTCATCTAAAAAAGAATATAATATAAGGGTAAGGGTAGAGGATTTACCTTTTTTGTATTATATAATTTTTTAATACCATTTTATCGAATCAAAATTGAGTTGTTTTCAAAGAAAAGAAATTGTTCTCTAGTTGAACGTGAACAATCAAATCAATAGATAAAACTATCATATTATCCACCATTTATTAATCTAAGAGGAGATTACCATGAATCCTTTGATTTCTGCTGCTTCCGTTATTGCTGCTGGATTATCCGTAGGCCTTGCTTCTATTGGACCTGGCATTGGTCAAGGCACTGCTGCGGGACAAGCTGTTGAAGGTATTGCGAGACAACCAGAGGCGGAGGGTAAAATACGAGGTACCTTACTGCTAAGTTTAGCTTTTATGGAAGCTTTAACTATTTATGGATTAGTTGTAGCTCTAGCACTTTTATTTGCTAATCCATTTGTTTAATCTCGGAGACTAAAATCCGTATCCTTTGGGATTTTAAGGACCCCCCCCCTTTATCAATTTTCTTGTTCAGCCAATAGGGGAGGGGCTGATCCATAAATAATGGACTTATACGTCACTTGTTTTGGTCAGAAAGACTTGCGACACTCGGAGAAGTAGATAGGTTGAGCAAAATTTTTTTTTTATTCTATCCTTATTTATCGTTATGCGGGACCTGGGACTTACTAAGTACTCGAAATCTGTTTATCCAGAATGAATCGAGTTGGAGAAAAAACTTTGTGAAAGTATCCTTATCTATGAGGGGAGAGCGTATGAAAAATGTAACTGATTCTTTCATTTCCCTAATTTTTTTATCCTCCGCTGAGGGTTTCAGGTTAAATACCAATATTTTAGAAACAAATATAATAAATCTCAGTGTGGTGCTTGGTGTACTGACCTATTTCGGAAAGGGAGTGTGTGCGAGTTGTATATTTGAATAATCTAGCTGGATCCAACCAACTGCATTTTGTAGATAGAAAAGTGCATGATCTCAACGAATTACTTCTCAAAAAAAATCAATATGGAAGAACTATAGCATTTCGTAATTGATTGGGAAATTTTTGACCAATCCCAACCAATATGGGAAAATCTTTAGAATGGTTAAAGCTAAACTGCTTGAAGTCCAAGCAAAACTGGTACTCTTTCAACCGCTGTGCTAATATGAGATGAGTTCAAAGGCATAGTTGGAGGTTAATTCGATATATAACATTCATATCAATGGAATTATTCAATCTATCTACTGAAAAATAGTCCTAATCTCCCATCCAATCCAATTTTTGGGGTTTAAATGCGGAACCGACGACCTACACAAAAGCGAATTTATTCAAGAAAAAATACGAAAAGAAAAAACAACAACTCAGTTGATAATAAAAAACCCCTTTTGGCAAAAGAGCCCTTCGTAGATTTCGGTCTTTGATAGATTGATCTTTTTTTTTTATTTACATAATATGAACGAAAAGGGTAGGCTTGGTAAAAAACCGAGCGGGAAAGCCGAATGAATCGAAAGATTCGTGTTCGGTTTGGGAAGAGATTATTCGTTCAACTTATGAATAGATAATCTACTTTCATTAAGTAATTTATTAGATAACCGTAAACAGAAAATAGTGAGTACTATTCAGAGTTCTGAAGAATTATGTAAAGGAGCTGCTAATCAGCTTGAGCAAGCCCGGGCTCGCTTACGCGAAGTAGAAATGCGAGCGCGTGAAATTCGGGAAAATGGATACTCTGAAATAGAACAAGAAAAAGAAAAGCTTATCAATGTTGCTTCTGTTAATTTGAAACAGTTAGAAAATTCAAAGAATGAAACCGTTCACTTGGAACAACAAAGAGTAATTGAAAAGGTTCGACAACAAATTTCTCGCCAAGCTGTCCAAAGAGCTCTAGGAACTCTGAATAATCGTCTGAATAGCGAGTTACATTTACGTACGATCGAACATAATATCGACTTGCTCCTAGCCATGAAAAACATAACTGATTCATAACTGATTAATTAATAATAATATATATATATATATATATATATATATATAAATTCTATAAATTATATATATATATATAGAATATATATTCATATATACTTATGTTTTTTGTTTTCAATGAAACTCTATTCGTATAATCTAGGTCTTATTTTTCAAAAGAGAATTAACTAGTGTTAATGGTAACTATTCGACCCGATGAAATCAGTAGTATGATACGTAAACAGATTGAACAATATAATAACGAAGTCAAGGTTGTTAATATTGGCACTGTACTTCAAGTAGGAGATGGCATTGCTCGTATTCATGGTCTTGATAAAGTAATGTCAGGGGAATTAGTAGAATTTGTAGATGGTACAGTAGGTATTGCCCTAAATCTAGAATCAGATAATGTTGGAGCTGTATTAATGGGTGATGGTTTGATGATACAAGAGGGTAGTTCCGTGAGAGCAACGGGGAAAATTGCTCAGATACCAGTAAGTGATGCTTATTTAGGTCGAGTTGTAAATGCGCTAGCTCGACCTATTGATGGTAAGGGGAAGATCTCATCTTCCCAATCTCGATTGATCGAATCTCCCGCTCCAGGTATTATTTCAAGACGTTCTGTATATGAACCTCTTCAAACGGGTCTTATTGCTATTGATTCTATGATCCCTATAGGACGTGGTCAGCGAGAATTGATTATTGGGGACAGACAGACCGGTAAGACGGCAGTAGCTACAGATACAATTCTAAATCAAAAAAATCAGAATGTAATATGTGTTTATGTCGCTATTGGTCAAAAAGCTTCTTCGGTAGCTCAGGTAGTTAATACGTTCCAAGAACGTGGCGCAATGGAGTATACCATTGTGGTAGCGGAAACTGCAGATTCTCCTGCTACATTACAATATCTTGCTCCTTATACAGGAGCAGCTTTAGCCGAATACTTTATGTATAAAGAACAACATACATTAATCATTTATGATGATCTTTCCAAACAAGCACAAGCTTATCGACAAATGTCTCTTCTATTAAGAAGGCCACCTGGCCGGGAAGCTTATCCAGGAGATGTTTTCTATTTACATTCTCGCTTATTAGAAAGAGCAGCTAAATTAAATTCGCAGTTAGGTGGAGGTAGTTTGACTGCTTTACCAATAGTTGAAACTCAAGCTGGAGATGTCTCAGCTTATATTCCCACTAACGTCATTTCCATTACCGACGGACAAATCTTCTTGTCAGCTGATCTATTCAATGCAGGAATTCAACCTGCCATTAATGTGGGTCTTTCCGTATCTAGAGTAGGATCCGCAGCTCAGATGAAAGCTATGAAACAAGTAGCTGGGAAATTAAAATTAGAATTAGCTCAACTTGCAGAGCTAGAATCTTTTGCACAATTCGCTTCTGATCTTGATAAAACTACGCAAGATCAATTGGCAAGAGGTCAACGATTACGCGAGTTGCTCAAGCAATCTCAATCAGATCCTTTGACAGTGGAAGAACAAATAGCTATGATTTATACCGGAACAAATGGATATCTAGATGTATTAGAGATCGTACAAGTTAAAAAATTTATTTCTAACTTGCGCGAGTCTTTAGTAAAAAAGAAACCCCAGTTTGGAGAAATTATACGTTCTACTGGGGCATTCACGCAAGAAGCGGAAGATCTCTTAAAAGAAGCTATTCAAGAAAATCTCCAACTTTTTATTATGCTCGAAATAGTATAAAAGAGCTAAAAAATCATTTTGCGACATTTAACAAAGCAAAGTATAACGACGAATTATTACGTCCAATAGGATTTGAACCTATACCTAAGGTTTAGAAGACCTCTGTCCTATCCATTAGACGATGGACGCTTTATTTTCATGATTCCTTGAAATACTTTCTCGATTGGGAATAAAAAAGTATGATTTTTTCTCTATTCACAACGAGATTCGGGAACGAAAGAGAAAGAATAGGTAGGTAACATGGACATGAAAAATGAAATAAGAATAAGTATTAAAGATGAATGAGCGGGTAGCGGGAATCGAACCCGCATCGTTAGCTTGGAAGGCTAGGGGTTATAGTCGACGTTGATTAACGCCTCTAATTCAGAACCGAACATGAAAATTTCATTTCATTCGGCTCCTCCATGAGAGAGAGATAGAAAGGGAGGTCTGAAAAAAAAAACGCTTTTTCACATAATACATAAATTATTTATGCTCTGCTCCATAACATCTATGTTAGTTGTATTTGTAGTTCTTTACTCTTAACTTCAGGTGAAGAACCTAAAATAGAAAATACCTATTCACTTGATAGATGATCCCTATAGAAAGATCAGATTGAAAAATTCTTAATATTGGACTCAAAAATCTTTCTAATTACTTCGTTCCCTATTTCTACTGATTGCGATCCTAGAGGAAATCAAATTTCACCGAGCTCAAACAAAATCACGGTGACTAAAGTAAACCAAAGTCACTGTTACCTAGCTATTTGACTCCAACTTTTGTTATTCTCGTAGTTGAACATTTAGTTTAGTTACGATGAAAAAGAATATTTTGATATCCATGGATCTTTGATTGATCCGATTAGATAGATCGGTCTAATCCTTTCAAAAATTCTACATTCTGTTTCGCCATCTTGAATGGAAAATATGGTCATTTTATCATTCCAAATTCAAATGACGAGAATGCGCACAATTCCTTTCCTGACCCAGGGTATTCATAGGAGAGGTTTAGAACCTATATAGTAAATAGAGTTTTTTATAATAAAAAAATAGAAACGAGAGTTGAAAGATCCTTCAACTCTGTTGAATATAATGATAGAACGAATCACACTTTTACCACTAAACTATACCCGCCACAATTTGCATTGTATCATACAGATCGATTTTTTGTCCAATAGGGAAGGAAAATAAAAAGTAATTTTTAGATTCTAATAAGAATCTAATGCAAGTTTCGATCATCATATTTTCCTATTCCTGAAAACTCAATAACAAATAGTTTCTTTTTACTTCTTCCGTCCCTTACCTTATTGTTTTGTTTTTACTCTTACAAGAAAAATCCCAATATTGTACCATGACTAATAGTATGATTTTTTTCTTTAGTAACTAGTCTAATTATAGATAGTTGTTATGATTATTAACACATTCTTTAGAATAATTCAAGTAATTTGGAATTAGTTTTTCTTTATGACAGATATAGAAAATAAAAAATGATCCACTTTTAGTCTTTGAAATCTCTTTTTTACCCTTCAATATGATCTATACATTTTCAATCCAATCTAGAACATCTTATCCAGATTCTAATTTTAAATAATTGGAATTAAAAAATATATAAGATAAAAATAGAATACATAAAAGGAAATATAAGAAATGATATCACAAGGTCAAATTTTGATAGCCCTTTTTATTGCTGTTACTTTTCTAATAATGATTTTAGCTTTCAGATTAGGTAGAGCACTGTATTCTTCATAATTGAGTCAATTAATTCCTTATCTAGGAAAGATAATGGCCTGGCCAGATACTGGCCGGGCTAGAGAAAGCGAAAAATTGTTTGGAATGGAATAAAAAAAGAAAATTGGATTCTCACAAATGTTGGTCTTTATTTAGTGAAATGCTATATTCATTTTAGATCCGCCATCTAGGAGAGATGGCTGAGCGGACTAAAGCGGTGGATTGCTAATCCGTTGTACAAACTATTTTGTACCGAGGGTTCGAATCCCTCTCTCTCCGTTCAGTCTGAGATGACTCCTCAAAACCTATAAGGGGTTTTTACAAAATCTACTTTCTAATCTTCTTTTCTATTCTTTACGCCCAGGATTTCGTCCTGGATCGTTTGATAGGAATCCAAAGATAAAGAGAGAAACAAAAAATATCACTACTGTGTAAACGAACAGCTTAAGAGTAAGCATTATGTAATCTCCGAAATTATTCTTATTAGAAAACGGAATAGATCATCAATTTTTGTATCATATATTGGCATTGGCTGAGCAAAGAAAAAAAGCAGATTCAAAATTGAATCTATTCTGTTTCTCTTTTCTTCTTTGCTCGAAATTGAACAGGATAAATAGGAATTCGAATACTAATTAAACTATCCTAAACTTGTTGAAACAAGTACAGTCTGTGTCTAAAATAGAAGAAAATTTGGAATAGATAAATTATCATCCTTACTCGTTCTTTAAATAGAATATTGAAAGATATGTTATTAGAAAATAACATATTCTAATCACTAGCTAATCAACTAAACTACAACTGTGATGCCGTTGATATTGACTAAAGTTATTTTGATCTGTCGAGAATAGATGTATCACAAAATAAACATCAGAACAAGGAAAAAGAGTGTTACATCACTTTAGTGAATGAAAATGATCCAATTAGAAATTGTTAAATTGTAACAACTAACTAATAATAATTTGTAATAACTAATCAGAATAAAATGATAGAAAAAAATATATATATATGTTTTTTCCGTATCAAGTGAATACAAACAAAAATTGATAAAAACTTAGATTATCGTTATCGAAAACTTACGGCAGCTTGCCAAGCAAAGGCTAATAAAAAAAAGAACAGAGGGATAATGGGCATTACATTAACAATTGGATCAAAAATTGCATAAGCTTCAGGCAATTTGGCAAAAAAGGGATTATTCAAATGAAAAGCGACATCGTCTAGACAAATATGGAAGTTGAGGATAACTGACATTTTGATTCTCCGATGAATAATGTAAAGATCTAAAAGTATTTGTCCAATCCATCGAATTGTTGGACAAGATTAGACTTTTAGTCTTCGAGTTGGAAGGGATCATTTATTTATACAATATTTTACCTATTCTGATAGGAAATGACCAATGAATGTATATTCTTGTTTCTTTTTAGGTTCCCCTATAGTTAGATATCTAATTAACTCAAGAATCTATGCCCCTCCGGTTATGCATAATTGCATAGCGAATCGAATNANAATATAATAATGTAATTCAGATTCAAATGAAACATTGCATCAATTTATCTTAATGGATTATTATAAAACAATAATGGGGCGTGGCCAAGCGGTAAGGCAGCAGGTTTTGGTCCTGTTATTTCGAAGGTTCGAATCCTTCCGTCCCAGGTGGAACAGTATTATTGAATTGAAAAAAGACTTATAGAAGGGAAATATGATTTCGATAAGATTCTAAATAGAGAAAGGGATATTTTTGCGGTGTAGGATTGGAATACAGATTAAATTGAGATAGAGATAAAGTGAAATTAGCCTATTGGATGTATGCTGGTCCTGCTCATATTGGAACCCTACGAGTAGCTAGTTCTTTCAAAAATGTGCATGCCATTATGCACGCTCCTCTAGGAGATGATTATTTTAATGTAATGCGTTCTATGTTAGAACGTGAAAGAGATTTTACTGCCGCAACTGCTAGCATAGTAGATCGTCACGTACTAGCACGTGGATCTCAAGAAAGAGTTGTAGATAATATTCTCCGGAAAGATAAAGAGGAACACCCTGATCTTATTATATTGACACCTACATGTACTTCTAGTATTTTGCAAGAAGATTTACAGAACTTTGTGAATAGAGCATCCATAATTTCTGATTCCGACGTCATTTTTGCAGATGTTGATCATTATCAAGTAAATGAAATTCAAGCAGCGGATAGAACTTTAGAACAGGTGGTTCGATATTATTTAGATAGATGTCATAGACAAGAAAAATGGGATCAATTTCTAACTGATGCGCCTTCTGTCAATATAATTGGAATTTTTACATTGGGTTTTCATAATCAACACGATTGTCGTGAATTAAGACGTTTATTACGAGATCTGGATATTGAAATGAATCAAATAATTCCTGAAGGAGGATCTGTAGAAGATCTTAAAAATTTACCAAAAGCTTGGTTCAATTTAATTCCTTATCGTGAAGTGGGCTTAATGACAGCGGTATATTTAAATAAAGAATATGGGATGCCTTACATATCTATAGCTCCCATGGGAGCTGTAGATATGGCGGAGTGGATCCGCCAGATTCAAAAAAATGTGAATACGTTGACTCTTAGTTCATCGAATAAAAGAGTGGATTATGAACCTTATATCGACGGACAAACTCGATTTGTTTCCCAAGCTGCTTGGTTTTCAAGATCTATTGATTGTCAGAATTTGACGGGTAAAGAAACAGTTGTTTTTGGTGATACAACTCATGCTGCTTCAATCACTAAGATACTTGTTCGAGAAATGGGGATTCGTGTCAGTTGTGCAGGTACTTATTGCAAACACGATGCGGAATGGTTCAAAGAGCAAATTCAAGGTTTCTGCGATGAAATACTGATCACAGATGATCATGCTGAGGTAGGAGATATGATCGCTCACATGGAACCATCTGCAATATTTGGTACTCAAATGGAACGTCATATTGGTAAACGTCTTGATATTCCGTGTGGAGTTATTTCTGCACCAGTTCATATACAAAACTTTCCTTTGGGATACCGACCTTTTTTAGGTTACGAAGGTACTAATCAAATAGCTGATTTAATTTATAACTCATTTGCTCTGGGTATGGAGGACCATCTTCTAGATATTTTTGGTGGTCATGATACTAAAGAAATAATATCCAAATCTATATCTACAGATATAGGCCTAATTTGGAATCCTGAAAGTCGAATAGAATTAAGTAAAATTCCTCGTTTTGCCAGAGAAAAGGTGGAAAGAAATACTGAAAAATTTGCACGACAAAAGGGGATTGAAACCATTACTGTCGAAGTAATGTACGCAGCTAAAGAAGCATCGAATACCTAGCCAACTAAACCAATTAATTTTCAAAAATGTATTCTAGAAATTGAGTGAATGACTATTCATAATTACATATCAATTTTAGGATCGGATAAGAGATCTATCTGTATGATAAAAATTTGTCTTAAACCGATGTGGTAAAAAGCAACGTGTTACTTAAACGACATGATTAGTTCTGTGGATTATGACATCCGCCATTTTGACTCGAAGATACTTAAAAAAGATATAGGAGCTTGGTATCAACTTTTTTTTTAAGCTAGGAGCAGAATCTAGGGTTAATGGAAATTAAATCAATGAGCTACCTATCGAATTTGACGTTAAGTCTCGAAGGGAAGAGCTCTTCAGGAATTGGGTTCAATCAATAAGAATCAAACGAGTTTTTTTTATAGTGCTATTGTATAATTTATCAAATTAGTAACTCAATTTACAGAAATTCTGTCATGGTATTTTTCTGCAAAAATTTATCGTTTTAAACGCGTTTTCAATTTTTTTATTTTTATTTATTAAGAAGGGGGTATTCTAAATAATGCGTCTACGTTTAGCTTTAGATCATATAAAATTTAGTTATTATATAAATTTTGTATCATGGTTGTCTTATTATTATCCATTTATATTTGTTTTATTCTATCTTCACTTCATTTATTTTATTCCTCTGCGATCTTTTATAGGGAAGCACATAAGGATTTTTGTGAAGCGGTTCTTCAAGAGAAGAAGAAGAAGAAGAAATGAAAAAGATTATTAGAATTGCGAGAACGAACTGAATGAATAAAAAATGATAAACAATTGTTATCGTTTTTTATTCATTCAATAAAAAAAGAAATTTGTACTTTTTTTTTTACTTTACTGCCATTTCTAACGATCTTTTCTTTCTATTTCTAATCATTTTTCAATATAATGTCAATCCAACAATCCTTCCCAACATTTCGGGATTGACAATAGCATATTTTTTGGATATAATAAATCCGCTATTTCTTTTTTTTTTATGGTGAATTCGTTCAACGGATCAGAAATAATCTGATCCGGAAAGATCACTTGATTTGATTAAGAAATGGTAAAGTTCGATTCGATTATTAATATCCTTCATGATTTGTTGTAAAGGTTCTATTTCTGATCGATTGAATCAAGTAACTGCTCTACTTCGACTGTATCTATACAAATAAGGGTTGCTAACTCAATGGTAGAGTACTCGGCTTTTAAGTGCGACTATGGTCTTTTACATGTTTGGATGAACTATTCAATTCGTCTATACCATCGGTAAAATTGGTAAGACTACGACTGATCCTGAAAAAAAAAATGGAAAAAGCAGCATGTCGTTCTAAGAATCTCGACTTTCTTTTTTGATCAGAAGCGGCGGATCAAGGAATTCAATGCATATACAAATAATAATGTATACAAATTATTGACATGTGTATACAATTGAATTTGAACAAATGAATTGATTTTGAAATAAGATCAAATAAATTCGAGAGTCCGAGTGATTAAGTCAAGTGAGTCAATGGATAAAGCTGGATGGCTTGAATCATAAGTAAAACCAGAAGAACGAGCTTCTGTTCCTCATTTCAACGAGGAATTCCCTTTACTAATCGGAAGTTAAAAGCCTTTTAGTAACCGATAAAGGAAGTTTTTCCCTGTAGTAAATTAGGGTTTTCTACATTCACCATGAGTCCTAAGTACTCGAAAACAAATGTGTAAGAGAAATAGTGTACTGACCATGTTAATTCTATTCCATGAGTCAGGAGAGCGATCGGACTGCCAAAATAAGAAATTTTCATTCTTCCTCATGACGAATGAAGATCTATGCGAAGAAAACTATCTATCTGATAGACATTTTCTATTATGTTCCAACTAGATCGCACCATGTATTATCTTTAATAATCCAACAGGTTATTCTTGGGTCCGGGGGTTTAAAAAATGGATGACTTCCAAAGAAATTCAAATAAACATCGATCTTGGCAACAATTCTTTTTATATCCGCTTTTTTTTCAGGAAGATCTTTACGCAATTGCTCATGATCATCATTTAGATAGATCTGGTTCCGAGGAACCGACGGAAATTTTAGTTTCTCCTTTTTTGAGTTTCCTGACTGTAAAACGTTCAATACGTCGAATACGTAAACAGAATAATTCAATTAGTTTATTCGGGAATCCCGATTCAAATAAATTCATTGAATACAATAAGAATTCTTTTAAATCGATACTAAAAGGGTTTCCAATTGTCTTGGAAGTTTCGTTCGCAATGCGATCAAAACATTTCATAAAAGGAATGGATGGATGGAATAGTCTCCGATCCATCCATTGCATATTTCCTTTTATGGAGGATAAATTACCACATTCCAATTATATATCAGATATACGAGTGCCCTACTCAATTCATCCGGAAATTTTGGTTCGACTTTTTCGTCGCTGGATCCTAGATACTCCTTCTTTGCATTTATTACGATGGATTCTCCATGAATGTAGTTTTAGTCGAGAAAATTTGCAGAAATCTCTGATTACACAGGGAGAAAATACGTTCTCCCTGTTCCTTTGGAATTTTTATGTGTATGAATGCGAATCGTTTTTAATTCCTCTTATTAAACGATTTTTTAATTCACAATCATTGTTATATGAATCTTTTCCGGATCGAACTCATTTTGAGAAAAAGATCAAAGATATTGTTCTATTTCCTCCTCAAAAAATTTCAACAAAAAAGATCTGGTTGTTGAAGAATTCTTTCATCCATTATGTGAGATATGGAGAAAGATCCCTTATAGCTCTAAAGGGTACGCATCTTCAAGTGAAAAAATGTAGATATCATCTGTTTCATTTTTGGCAATACTATTTTCATCTTTGGTTTCAACCGTATAGGATATGCAGTCTTGAATTATCCAAGATTTCTTTTTCTTTTTTAGGTTTTTTTATGCATGTTAAAATGAGACCTCTCGTGGTTAGAGCCAAAATGCTAGATGATTTATTCATTACCGATCTTATTACCAATGAATTAAACTCAACAGCTCCGATTAAACCAATTCTTTTTTCTTTAGCTAAAGAAAAGTTTTGTGACATCTCAGGGTGGCCAATTAGTAAATTGTCTTGGACCAGTCTATCAGATGATGATATTCTCGATCGATTCGATCGAATTTGGAGAAATCTTTTTGATTACTACAGTGGATCCATCAATCAAGATGGTTTATATCATATAAAGTATATACTTTTAATTTCATGTGCTAAAACTTTGGCCTGTAAACATAAAAGTACTATACGTGTAGTTCGAGAACAATTAGGTTCGGAACTCTTTACAAAATCATTTTCAAAAGAAAGAGAATCCATTTCTTCGTCCTTTTCAAAAACTCGTTCACAGAGAGAACGAATTTGGAATTCAGAAATTAGCGAGATAAACCCCCTGGCTAATTTCTGGCAAAAGATGCAGAATCAATAGAAAACTGATTTTGACCAATGAAATGCTTATTGAGCAATTGCCAGGATCAATTTATGATGCTATAGATCTTTTCCAACCGGAAATCCAACCAAATGATGGATCAAATCACTACATGGAGAAAGCCGTGTGCAATGAAAATTGCAAGCACGGTTTGGGGAGAGATTTCTTGCTCCTATTAAAAAGAGCGGATAATCCACTCCATCCGATGAGCTCCGGGTTCAAGTCCCGGGCAACCCAGAGTACCAGAATCTAGCACCTAAAAGTATTTTGTCTACTTATTGCAGATCCAATGCAATTCAATGTTATCCATTGCTCTTAACAAGCAAGATAGGTAGCATCCTACTATTCTCATCCTTAAGAAATGAAAAACTCTTTCTTACCCATCGAAAGAGTTTTGTCTAATCACATTGAACTTCAAGGTCATAAGAATATTGATTACCTTGAATCATAAAACCTTGAATCATAAACAAAGAAGGAATGCCAATAGAGCGCATTAATACCATAGGTATTAATATCTACGGATACTAGTCTATTTCAATATATGTGCATATAGTTTATGGAAGGAAGAGGATACTATGAATTTTATGAATATTTATAGCCATGTCAAAATGTTGGTTGACATACAGATATGACTCATATTATACTGTTGAATAACAAGCCTTATGTGTATGCTTGGGAGCTTCTAATGATTAAATAAACCAAGTTATAACCATGACCGCAATTCTAGAAAGACGCGAAAGCGCAAGCCTATGGAATCGTTTTTGCGATTGGATCACTAGCACTGAAAACCGTCTTTACATTGGATGGTTTGGTGTCTTGATGATTCCTACCCTATTGACTGCAACCTCTGTATTCATTATCGCTTTCATTGCAGCTCCTCCAGTAGATATTGATGGTATTCGTGAACCTGTTTCCGGTTCTCTTCTTTATGGAAACAATATTATTTCCGGTGCTATTATTCCTACCTCTGCAGCCATCGGTCTGCATTTCTATCCCATCTGGGAAGCAGCTTCTGTTGATGAATGGCTATACAACGGTGGTCCTTATGAGCTAATCGTTCTACACTTTCTACTTGGTGTAGCTTGCTATATGGGTCGTGAGTGGGAGCTTAGCTTCCGTCTAGGTATGCGCCCTTGGATTGCTGTTGCATATTCAGCTCCAGTAGCAGCAGCTACTGCTGTTTTCTTGATTTACCCTATTGGTCAAGGAAGCTTCTCTGATGGTATGCCTCTAGGAATCTCTGGTACTTTCAATTTCATGATTGTATTCCAAGCTGAACACAATATTCTTATGCATCCATTTCACATGTTAGGTGTAGCTGGCGTATTCGGCGGCTCTCTATTTAGTGCTATGCATGGTTCCTTGGTAACCTCGAGTTTGATCAGGGAAACTACCGAAAATGAGTCTGCTAATGCAGGTTACAAATTTGGTCAGGAAGAAGAAACCTACAATATTGTAGCTGCTCACGGTTATTTCGGCCGATTGATCTTCCAATATGCTAGTTTCAACAACTCCCGTTCTCTACATTTCTTTTTAGCTGCTTGGCCAGTAGTAGGTATCTGGTTTACTGCTTTAGGCATCAGCACTATGGCTTTTAACTTAAATGGATTCAATTTCAACCAATCTGTTGTTGACAGTCAAGGCCGTGTAATTAACACTTGGGCCGATATCATTAATCGTGCTAACCTTGGTATGGAAGTTATGCACGAGCGTAATGCTCACAACTTCCCTCTGGATCTAGCTGCTGTTGAAGCTAATTCTATAAACGGCTAATTATTCAAGATGGATTGTTAGTGTATTTCAATCCTAAAAAAGCAGTACCAATTTGGTACTGCTTTTTCCGTCTCATTTTTCTTAAAAGTGATAGTTATTGCGAACAGAGCACAATAACTGTTTATTATGCATCCAGCAGGAATTGAACCCGCGACTTCCCAATTATGAGTTGGGTGCTTTTACCATTCAGCCATGGATACATAATACTAATTTATTAATTAGTATCGAGTATTGGCTCAGATCTTTTTTTTGAATACCCAAAACAAAACTATTTGTAATTTTCTCAAAAAAAAAAAATCACTAACTTGTGTGAGAGTTGCATTGCAAGTGCAACAAATTAATAACTAAACTAAATAATAGAATCGTTTCATTATTAGTTCTTGAAATGGAATGACCGTAGACAGAGACTGCCAATTAGTTTGGGGCGGACGTAGCCAAGTGGTTCCAAGGCAGTGGATTGTGAATCCACCACGCGCGGGTTCGATCCCCGTCGTTCGCCCGGTAAAAAAAAAATCGACCGGATTCAATTCATTGTGATTTTCTATAATGAATCAAATGATGAGTGGTTGACGATATAATTTGTGTCTATATGTTGTTACATAAATAGAACAAAATAGAAGAATAAAATATAGATATTTTATTTTTTTGTAAAAAAAAAAGCTGAATCGACGGTAAGATTGGGATCTTTCCAAAACAACTATTTCTTATGGTTATTTCAATGAATAAATTGAAATAATGATACACGACACATTTAACATCATATATAACATAACAAAAGCATTCATTTGCAGGCCCAAATCGAATCCCAAACCTATCTTATCCTCTTCTCATTTGTCATGCAGTAAATTATTCTATTATATTGAATAGAGAGAAATAAGTCTTAATTAGCGGGGAGTTCCCGTTTCAAATTAATGAAAAAATTGACATTTATTGTGGAAATGAAGGATTCTTTGCTTGGCTTCCTCCATTTACTCAGGATAAAATGAGGGTGAGGGAGCTAAAAAAAACAAACAATGTTACAAAGAATGTAATGTAACATACTAGAATTTATTTACTGTTGTCATATCAAATAAGGCAAAGTTAAACTCAAAATTAGATCAAACGAATAACAAGTTCGGAAGATATAAAAAGAAAGAAAAGGATATCAAAAGATGAAAATAGCAGTTTATGGAAAAGGCGGAATCGGTAAATCAACCACTAGTTGTAATATTTCAATTGCCCTAGCTAGACGTGGTGAAAAAGTGTTACAGATTGGATGTGATCCCAAACATGATAGTACTTTTACTCTTACAGGATTTTTGATACCTACAATTATAGATACTTTGCAGTCCAAAGATTATCATTATGAGGATATTTGGTCCGAAGATGTCATTCATAAAGGTTATGGAGGGGTAGATTGTGTGGAAGCTGGGGGGCCGCCTGCAGGTGCTGGATGCGGGGGATATGTGGTAGGAGAGACTGTGAAATTGTTAAAAGAATTAAATGCATTTTACGAATATGATATAATCTTATTTGATGTATTGGGTGACGTGGTTTGCGGAGGTTTTGCTGCTCCGTTGAACTATGCAGATTACTGTCTCATTATTACAGATAATGGATTTGATGCATTATTTGCAGCTAATCGTATTACTGCTTCTATAAGGGAAAAAGCTCGTACACATCCACTCCGATTAGCAGGTTTGGTTGGAAATCGCACATCTAAAAGAGATCTTATCAATAAATATGTAGAAGCCTGTCCAATGCCCGTAATAGAAGTGTTACCTCTTATTGAAGATATTCGAATTTCGAGGGTAAAGGGGAAAACCTTATTTGAAATGGTTGGATCCGAACCATCTCTTAACTATGTATGTGAATATTATTTAAACATAGCGGATCAAATATTGTCCCAACCAGAAGGTATTGTGCCAAAGGAGATTCCAGATCGGGAATTATTCAATCTACTCTCTGACCTTTATCTCAATCCTATTGATGAGGGGAAACATCAAAATAATAAGGAAAATTTACTTGGGTTTACGACGATTTAATCCACATAGTTATAATCATTTATGTCAGTGAAAATTGATGAAACTCTCATTGTCGAATGTGAGACAGGTAATTATCATACTTTTTGTCCAATTAGCTGTGTATCTTGGTTATATCAAAAAATTGAAGATAGTTTCTTTTTAGTTGTGGGTACAAAGACATGCGGTTATTTTCTGCAAAATGCACTTGGAGTGATGATTTTTGCAGAACCTCGCTATGCAATGGCAGAATTGGAAGAAGGAGATATCTCGGCTCAATTGAATGATTATGAAGGATTAAAAAAACTCTGTATTCGAATAAGAAAAGATAGAGACCCTAGCGTGATTATATGGATAGGTACTTGTACTACAGAGATAATAAAAATGGATTTGGAAGGTATGGCACCCAAACTAGAATGGGAAATTGGAATCCCAATTCTAGTGGCAAGAGCGAATGGACTCGATTATGCCTTTACTCAAGGAGAAGATACTGTGTTAGCTGCCATGGCACATCGTTGTCCAGAACCGGAATTCTCCGTTCGTGAACGAAAACAAACTATACAACATTTTTTGACTTTTCATTCTAGAAAAAAAGAGGAATTGGTTGAATATGCAAATCACCCTTCCTTAGTTCTTTTTGGATCTTTGCCGTCCAACGTCGCTTCTCAACTCAATCTAGAATTAAAACGTCAATCCATCAAGGTATCAGGTTGGTTACCTGCTCAAAGATATACCGATCTTCCATCATTGGGTGACGGAGTTTATGTTTGTGGTGTTCACCCATTTTTGAGTCGGACAGCGACAACTTTGATAAGACGCGAAAAATGTCAATTAGTTGCAGCTCCTTTTCCTATTGGTCCAGACGGAACGCGTGCTTGGATTGAAAAGATTTGTCCTGTATTTGGTGTTGAACCCCAAGGTTTGGAGGAAAGGGAGGAACGAATATGGGAAAGTTTAAAAGATTATCTTGATTTGGTACACGGTAAATCTGTCTTTTTCATGGGAGATAATCTGCTAGAAATATCTCTAGCAAGATTCTTAATCAGATGTGGAATGATTGTTCATGAAATTGGCATTCCATATATGGATAGACGATATCAAACTGCTGAATTATCACTTTTACAAGATACATGTATAAAGATGTGTGTACCAATACCACGAATTGTGGAGAAACCGGATAATTCGAATCAAATACGACGTATACGCGAATTACAACCCGATTTAGCTATCACGGGAATGGCTCATGCTAACCCGCTAGAAGCAAGAGGAATTAGTACTAAATGGTCAGTTGAATTTACTTTTGCCCAGATTCATGGGTTTGCCAATGCAAGAGATGTACTTGAATTGGTTACCCGACCTCTACGTCGTCAGAAAAATTTAGAAGACTTGGGCCGAACCACTTTGGTCAGAAAAGAATAAGTTTAAATTGAAGATAATGAAATCCATCTAATTTGATTTTAATTCTTATTATTAGAATAACGGGAGATTTGAAATGACTTCTATAATGATTTCAAATCTCCCGTTATTAATATGACTTATGACTTTTGTATTAAAGTCATTTCTCTAACATTCTTTATTTTCCTTTTTTTAGATAAACTTAGACAAATGTAGTGTAGAGGTACGTATAAAGCACGAGATTAGAAAAATTGATATCAAAACTCTATTTTTATTAATTAATAGAATAGAATTGAAATTGAGAAATTTTCTTGTTTTAGAATATATAGAATATACATTCTATTACTATTTATCTTTTTTAATGTTTTAATCTATTTAGATGGGATATACATAGATCAATACATATAGATCTATGTTTATGTGGATAAACTCTTTTTAAAAAAAGTATGCTTCATTCTTTTTTTTTGCACTCAATGAGAATCTTGTATTTCATAAAAATCAGGTGCAATATAGTCTTTGCGCAAAGGCCACCCAATCCAACTTTCTGGCATCAATATACGTTTTAGATATGGATGACTTTCATAAAATATTCCCAACATATCATAAGATTCCCGTTCCTGGAAATTAGCACCTTTCCAAATACATAGAACAGACGGGATTCTGGGATCTTCCCTTGGGACAAATACTTTTATACACACTTCTTCGGGTTCATCTGCATTATCGTTTATTCTCGTAAGATGATATACACTAGCTAAGGAACCTCCTGGTGCTACATCATAAGCGCATTGAGAACGGAGATAATTAAAACCATAAACATATAAAGCAACGGCTACAGAGACCCAATCTTCAGATTTGATTTGTAATGTTTCTGTGCCTTGGTAATCAAAACCCAAAGGTCTATGAGCCAACTTATGCTTGGCTAGCCAAGCAGATAACCGACCTTGCATTTGATTACTATTTATTGTCAAAGTATCTGTATAAGGATTTGACATTTTTCATGGAATTTTCAAAATTTATTTCCTGCTCGTTACTTTTTACTCACGATTATTCATTCGCCAGCAAACTCTCGTATTTTCAAATGTTTCAAAGGGTATGATATCTCTGAAATCGATTCAGATGTTTTGGGAGTGATCTCTAAAGTTGATTTACGAGATTCATAAGATTGATGAAAAAACTTATCCCCCTTATTTTCAATAATAATACTGGACCCAATATGAAACCTATGCTTTCTACTGAAATACCTCTTTCTTTGTTGAAACTCATATCTATCTTCAGATATTTCTTGAGCTATTTTTTCACGAAGTTTTATTATAGCATCTATAATAGCTTCTGGTTTAGGAGGACAACCCGGCAAATAGATATCCACAGGAATTAACTTATCTACTCCGCGAACGGTACTATAAGAATCTGTACTAAACATTCCTCCTGTAATAGTACAGGCTCCCATAGCAATTACATATTTTGGTTCCGGCATTTGTTCATATAATCTCACTAAAGAAGGAGCCATTTTCATGGTCACAGTTCCGGCTGTTATAAGTAAGTCGGCTTGCCTAGGACTGGATCTTGGCACCAAACCGTAACGATCAAAGTCGAATCGCGAACCTATTAATGAAGCAAATTCGATAAAACAACAACTAGTACCATAAAGGAGCGGCCATAGACTAGAAAGTCTCGCCCAATTGGACAGATCGTTTAGAGTAGTGGAAATCACTGAATTTGGAGTTGCTTGATGAAGTAAAGATGATTCTATAGGATTTATCGCCGGCTTTAGATTGAGATAATTTTCTACTCGTCTTTTATCATTCCAAAATTTGGGGGTTAAGACCATTCCAATGCTCCTTTTCTCCATGCATAAACTAAACCAACAATTAAGATGATCACGAAAATAAAAGCTTCTATAAATGTAAATAGCCCCAAAATATCAAAACTCATAGCCCACGGATAGAGAAAGACTGTTTCCACATCAAAAACAACGAAAACTAAAGCAAACATATAATAGCGAATTCTAAATTGGATCCAAGTATCTCCCATTGGTTCTATACCTGATTCGTAACTAGTGGCTTTCTCCGGTCCTTTATTTATTGGAGCCAAACTTCTTGAAATTGAGAATGCCAGAAGTGGAATAAGACTGGATATGGATAAATATATCCAAAAAGTATCATATTCAGAAAATAGAAACATAAATAGATGATTCCTGTTTTGTTTCAATAAATCGAATTCTTTTATTTGTTGTATTGTCCATTTATTAATCGCTTCTCTCCCCTCCCGAATGATTCATTATCATTTTTGTACATTAATTCAATGTTTCGTCTGTGACTTAACACGGAAATGAATAAAAGAATATTTTGTATTGAATAAAAAAAAATTAGGAAATGGTTCGAACCCGTGCAATTCGGCAGACTTCACGTTAGTTCGTGTTGTAACGTGTTAATATGGTTTGATGTAAGGGAATTTTATCTATTGAAATAAGGGAGCTTTCAGGGTCGTTATTTCTAACGATGTGAGATGTGCTAACAAATTAAAAAGACAACCGAGTTCGATTAGAACCAATTATCCACCCGTGGAATATAGAAAATCTTTCATAAACAAAATAAAAAGATTATGTTTGTGCTCATATTTAGTTCGACACGATGTCCGATCTGTTCTTCTTTATAACAGAGATATTGAAGAATAAGAGTCTGCTCTGGATCGCAGTCGAAAGACTATTTATTGCTATTATGAATAATTCCAAAATTTTTTTATTTTCGTATTTCCTCTTTACTTTTTCTTTAATGATCTTCTGTGTAAGTCGTCAGTTCCTTTAAATAGCAAATAAATTGGATGCTTTTTTTCATTTAAGACTAGCATCGGATCATGAGGACAATATGAGCGAGAAAACATAGAAGAGTTTTCTCATTGTATAGGGCTATACGGGCTCGAACCGTAGACCTTCTCGGTAGAACAGATCAAATTTCTTATTACCAAAATGATTTGAACTGTTCCAAGAACCCAACATGCATTTTTATTGCATTGGGCTCTTTCATTAACTGATGGAAAAATAAGTTAGTCTGCCATTCTTTTCCGGAACAGAACAGATAATAAGATGGCTCCGTTTGCTTGAAACGAATCATTTTTCGGAAGCAATCCCAAAGTGCTTCAAAAGATTCCCTTGACGTAGGTCTGTCATGCTTAGACATAGATTCTCCAAATGGAGTCTCTCTCACCCCAAAATAAGAATATGAGACTTCATACACCTCAAAGTTCATAGAGCGAAAAGAAATGTTTTTTGAGATCCTCGTACGTATTATACTCATTATGTCTGACATTGAATGCCCCCGAGATTGACCATATCAACTAGATCTATAGTTCGAATCATAGAACGAACTTCATCTTTGTCATGCTATTGTTCTCCTAATTACATAGAGTAAGACTAAAATCTATTTTATGAACCGAATGAACTAATAAACTCTTCTGAAAACCATTGGCGCACGTGTAAACGAGGTGCTCTACCTAGCTGAGCTATAGCCCTTCACAGTTTAGTCTTAAAAATAGACTAATAAAATAGATCACTTTCTGTCAAGATGATATTTGATTTAATCATTCTTAAGGGCATATTTTTTATAATGTCTAATTATGCCTAGAATTTAGGTATGACTCAATAAAGAACCTACTTAACTCAGTGGTTAGAGTATCGCTTTCATACGGCGAGAGTCATTGGTTCAAATCCAATAGTAGGTAAAACTTATTTGCTCCAATTGAGTAATAAATCGGAGCAAATAAGTTTTACTCTGTTTTGAATAAAATAAATTCGTGAATAAAAAAGAAAAATTCATTCCATTTTTCAATAATGATAATGAATCCATTTTGAGGTCATTATCGAAGTTGAACTTTACAAAGAAAGAGATTACTAAGTAAAAGTTAGAACTCCAAAATGATTATTGACTGATCAACTCATTACAGAGCATTTGTGCTTTTTTAGGTTTTTTTGCTAACAATTAGCAATTGGAATCAATATCCTATTTATTATTTATGAGAACCAATCCTTTTCTTTTTGGGGTTTCCGCACTTGTCGAAAAGAAGGCAGGACGTATTGCTCAGATCATCGGCCCAGTACTAGATGTATCTTTCCCTCCAGGTAGTATGCCTAGAATTTACAATTCTTTGATAGTTAAAGATAACGATACGACTGGTCAACCAATAAGTGTGACTTGTGAGGTACAACAATTATTAGGAAATAATAAAGTTAGAGCTGTCGCTATGAGTGCTACAGACGGTTTGATGAGAGGAATGAAAGTAATTGATACAGGAGGGCCACTTAGTGTTCCAGTTGGTGAAACTACTCTCGGGAGAATTTTTAATGTTCTTGGGGAACCCGTGGATAACTTAGGTCCTGTAGATGCTCTCACAACATCTCCTATTCATAGATCTGCTCCTGCCTTTACACAGTTGGATATCAAATTTTCAATCCTTGAAACAGGCATTAAAGTGGTGGATCTTTTAGCTCCTTTTCGCCGTGGGGGAAAAATTGGATTATTCGGGGGAGCTGGAGTGGGTAAAACAGTCTTGATTATGGAATTAATCAACAACATTGCTAAGGCTCATGGAGGGGTTTCTGTGTTTGGTGGAGTGGGAGAACGTACCCGTGAAGGAAATGATCTTTACAAGGAGATGAAAGAATCGGGAGTCATTAATGAACAAAATATATCCGAATCCAAAGTAGCTCTGGTTTATGGTCAGATGAATGAACCACCAGGAGCTCGTATGAGAGTAGGTTTAACTGCTTTAACTATGGCTGAATATTTCCGAGATGTCAATAAACAAGATGTACTTCTATTTATTGACAATATCTTCCGTTTTGTCCAAGCAGGATCAGAGGTATCCGCATTATTAGGCAGAATGCCTTCCGCAGTGGGTTATCAGCCAACTCTTAGCACGGAAATGGGTTCTTTACAAGAGAGAATAACTTCTACGAAAGAAGGATCTATAACCTCCATTCAAGCAGTTTATGTACCTGCAGATGACTTGACTGATCCCGCTCCTGCTACAACATTTGCACATTTAGATGCTACTACTGTACTATCGAGAGGATTAGCTGCCAAGGGCATCTATCCAGCGGTAGATCCGCTAGATTCCACATCAACTATGCTCCAACCTTCGATCGTAGGCAAAGAACATTATGAAACTGCGCAAGGAGTTAAACAAACTTTGCAACGTTATAAGGAACTTCAAGATATTATAGCTATTCTTGGATTAGACGAATTATCAGAAGACGATCGTTTAATCGTGGCAAGAGCAAGAAAAATTGAACGGTTTTTGTCACAACCCTTTTTTGTAGCAGAGGTATTTACCGGTTCCCCCGGTAAATATGTGAGTCTAATAGAGACGATTAGAGGTTTTCAAATGATCCTTTCCGGAGAATTAGATGGTCTACCCGAACAGTCTTTTTATTTGGTAGGTAACATTGATGAAGCTACCGCAAAGGCTATGAACTTAAAAGAAATTTAAAAAAAAAAAAATGAACCTAAATCTTCGTGTACTCACTCCCAATCGAGTTGTTTGGGATTCAGAAGTTCAAGAAATAATACTTACTACCAATAGTGGTCAAATGGGTGTATTACCCAATCATATTGCAATTGTAACAGCTTTGGATATAGGAGTCATGAAAATACGACTCAATGCCCAGTGGTCCACTATGGCTTTGATGGGTGGTTTTGCCAAAATAGGCAATGATGAAATCACATTATTGGTAAATAATGCAGAAAGAGGTATTGATATAGATCTTCAAGAGGCTCAGGAAAGTTTTAGACTAGCGAAAGCTGATCGTGCGCGAGCTGAAGGCAAGAGACAAGCAATCGAGGCTGATGTGGCTCTCAAAAGAGCTAGAACACGACTAGAGGCTGCTGATGCAATTTTATTAAGATAAAGAATTAATCTACGAAATTGTAAGTAAATAGATTCCAATCCTAAGGAAGTCTTTAACTGTCTGATCCAATAACTAGGCACATTTCCACCTATGCCCATGCCGTCTTCTATTGCGATTTATTTGTTTTATTTTCTTCTTCGCCTAAAGTGAAGAAATCTACCACATTTCACTATTATTTAATAGAATAAATTGGAATTGCCGAAAGGTCCTCAGGTCAAAATTAGGTTGCATCATACATACAAAACATGATACAATATAACTTGAATGAAAGAAAAACCTTTTTGACAATAGAGTATTTTGTACAAAAATTTTGTATTGTAATACAATACAAAAGGGATTCTTTACGTTCGACACCCAGGTCGAGTAGACCTTGTTTTTGTAAGAGCTATTAACCAATAAATCATAGGGAGGGACTTATTT